TTTTGACAACTAGTAATAAGCACATGCGCTAGGCAAGAGAGACAAATTGCGACTTTCTTCGTTCCCGCCAAACATGTAAGTTTATGTTAGGGCAATTTTACAAATAAATTAATGGTTACAGAAACAAACCTACAAAGGTTCGAAACCGCGGCTTCCCGCCACCTAAGGAATAGTGAAAGAAAAAATAAAAGATATTGAATTATCAATTCGACGATCTACCCGTGATAAACAAATCTTGCACAAAAAAACTCTATTTGATGCAGCCAAAACGTCGAACATCAACTTGACAAAGTCTGTGACCACGCTCCGTTCTACTCCACGAGATGTATCGCTAAATTCTTTTGAATTTATGCTAAAGCAGGAGACAGTTGTTGATGAAGCAACTAGATTTGGGAAATTAAAACCTGTTCCCGCATGCCGACGAGATGTGGCAGAAATAGAACTATTCGATTGCTTAGTTACCTGCAACAGATATCTTATTTCCCAGATCCGAACGAATCACGCTCCTTCATATATATCGGGTGTCCATTGATGAAATGGAGGTAGGGACAATTTAAATGATGTGCCGACCGTAATAAACGCAGCAGAAATGTAAATTATGGAACCATATTGATTAAATAGAATTCCGTCAACTGTTTCGTCAAACTGAAGCCGCCCACCAGAAGGAGCATATAACGGAGAAAAACCATATAGTAAAAAAGATGAACTCGCTCCACTCATTAATAAGAATTTCGTACTTGCCTCATTCGATCTCATGTCCCGTTTGGTGTATCCAGATAAAAAGCAGGAAGATAAAGCTAAGAATTCTAGGGACACGTAAATAGTGACTAAATCATTTGCGCAACTGAGAACCATCCCCCCCGAACCTGCAGCTAATTTTAATAACAAGAATTCGGACATAGATACTTTTGAACAAAGTATGTAATCAGCTGATGAAAAGACAGATAAAAAAGAACATATGAGTAAGAAGAACCTAAATATGTTATCAAAATCATTGTTGCAAAAACGTTCGGAAGGAGGAAAAAATACCCACTGCCATAATAAAGTAGCCGCACTGACTAACGTGACTGCCAGAGAAATGTTGTAAAGCAAAATTACATTTTTTCCTTTACTTAATAAGTCAATCACAACTATTGCGACTAAGCCTAAAATTGAAATAATTTCTGGTAAAAGTGACAATTTGGCGAGGGTAGCAATTAATTTTGGTAAGAAAAAGTTAATATCATTCGTAGTGGAAATCAAAGTAATATTTATTTGAAGTTGAGTTACTTTATTTTATACCCTTTCTTCGGTTTTTTTTGGAGGGAGGGGAGTAAGCAATTCAAAAACAAGTTGAATACTTTCATATCTGCGTAATCATCTAAATCGCATCGATAAAATACAAATATTTAACTAAGTAATTAATTTGGTATCAATTTCAAAGTAAGCCAAATTCATAGAAGAATTTAACTTCTAAATTAATCATAACCCCATTTCTAATGTGGCAAATTCCACTAAGACAGACCGTATCGAAGTTGAACGCCAAACTCTCTGATTACTCGACGATTCAGATTTACCAGATATGTAAATCTGATTCAGTGTCTCTAAATTAGATTTACATTGCAAGAGACGTTTTGTACTTCTGTGTTTACCTGCCAACGTATTATCACACGATATCTGCAATACATATCTTAATCTACGCAATCTATGAGGATTCGTCGAGGCACCATAATACAGGAAAAAGACTTGACAAAGTTGTACATATCCATCCAGGATTTTGTCATCTGTCGAAGTAATCCAGGCAGATTTGCCGGCTGGCCGGCCACTGATGTCGCAAAATTTTTGTTTTGCCAAGGTCTTAGTTATTATTGAATTTGGAATCTTGGGATAAAATGTCTTTCCAGCCAAAATACTGATGTACAAACCCATTACGGTTTCAATCCGAACCTTTTTTGGCACCAGTCGCGCAACTAATGTGTAACCCAGAGATGAGACGCAGCTAGTGGATAATATTTTTGGCCATGGGTCAATGAAGAAATCGGTTCGATAATGGAAGTGATTTTTGAGAAGTGTTCGAAAGTAGTAACGCCATTTTTTCACAAAGTAACAAGTTCCTTTGGAGACCATGAGAAATTTGTTCCTCCATCTTCCGTAGTGAATGCACAAACTTTGCATGAAGTAGGAATTAATGCTCAACTTGTCCAATTTGGATTCATATGCAGAAAGATATCTCTCCTTACGAAGAATATTACAATTATCAATAGGTGGGAAATAATTGATTGGTGATTTACATACCTGCTTCCAGGAAATCAGGATAAGTAAATCGATTTCGAAATTGTAGAAATTACGAATTGGGGTGTCCACACTTCCTCTTTGTTCCCCCTCAGAGGAATGAATAGTCTTTCCGTAAAAGATCTTGTATCTACGAAAAACTATCCTTAGCAAATGCGGAAATGAAACATCTTTAATTTGTCGTCGAAACAATCGAATTGGAGTTTCTAAATGAAGATTTTGTGGTAAGTCCGCTTCCAAAATACGATGAGATCTTGGGAATCTATCTTCCAGAAATAAAAAGATCGAATGAATGGACTGCGACATCTTTGACCTACTACTTGTAATGCTTCCGATTTGGGGGAAGAGGGCGATGCCTAAGATGAGCCGTATCATTTCCAAAAGTGGGTGTACATACAAATCTACTGCGTCTAATTCATCGGTTAAGTTTCGAACAAATACTAAATTGATCGCGTCCAAATAATTAGAATCAGAGTCGCGCACACTATTAATTAAACGTTTGACTGCCACTGTACTCCATGCTCGGAAAACCGACTCGACGTCTACCCCATGTGATCGACCTTTGCTACCTGTCAAAAAAAAATCTTCTTCAGACAAGATAAGAAGTGGATGTAAAAAACAATCTTTGCTAATACTAAACTGCCTGTTTATTTGTAATTTGGCAGCAGATCCGTAATTGACTTTCGTTGCAATAACTCCCAAGCATTGATACAACGATTTCCCCAACTCTGAGATGTTAATAATCTTGTCTATATAGAAATCAGTTGCAGGCGGAATCTCTTTGAAACTATATCTTTGGTAGTATTCTCTTTCCCAGAATTGAAGTTAATATTTGACAAGATGGAAGGGTAACTAAGTAAGTATCTTTTGATACGGGACATCAGGACATATTTACTAATCTGGCTACTGCTGGGGAGCCTTTTGGGGAAATCAGATTTTGAAAAGAGTATTTTTTTTACAATTTGTCAAATTGCCAACAAGCGGGCTTTTTCCCAGAAAGAAGCATAGTTATAGATACCAATCATTAAATATGGGCATATCCGCAAAATAGAGGATCCAAGATTGAGTTCCAAAAATACAAAGAAAGAAGAAATCTCGTTTTAAGATTAATTTTAGCATTCGCCAAAATTAATTATTAAATCAATCATTATTATTTTTCATCTTTGCCTCCTTCGCTCCACTTTTTTATAGCATTCCCAAGAATATTCCCGACGCTGCTTTTTTGTATATAAGTTCCGATGAAAAACCAATACTCATTCCTAAACAATCTGCTTCTCGCCGGAATAATGACTGTAATATAGAGGTATAATGCAAAAAAAGAAAAGGGATAATACAAGAAAATCTGAAAATATTTGCAAACTAAGCCCGTTATATTCTCCCTAATTATCATTATCAGATCGTGTCAAATTCCAACTTTTAGTTTCAAAACTTGGTCTTGCTAAGTCCAAGTGATTATTGATTTTGCCCGTTTCAAAATATTAAAAACAGTTTCATTGGCGCCGCTTCAACACGAGGCAGTGATAGCCAAACTATATAGCTGGATTTCCTTTCCCCGAGGGTTGTAAAACCCAACCTTTTTAGTGACCCTCTACTCTCGTAGGGATTGAACGTCAATCACAATTTAGTAAGTCATTTGCAATAAGTGCATAGGCAATTGACCCCCCCACAGATTTGCACGGGAAAATCTAAGTTCGTGCAACTTAAAGTTTGACTTGGATCTCATGAATGAATACTTTCCCACCGAGAGGTAGGAGGGGGGAATAGAGGGGGAAGAGAACGGTAGGCCTTAACCAGCTCCCTTTCCGAGTGTCCTCTGGCAGAGGCCTCGGAGCTCTCCTCATCCAGACCTCTTGTTTTTCTTTCCTCTCGTATTGTACCCCCATTAAGCGGATAACAAGAATATCACTATGAGAGAGGAAAACATAACTAGATGGACGCCTACACTGCCTAACGAAGACGATCTAAAAAAGCAATCCTTGAAATATTTGAAATATATTGCCATGAACTTTTGGATCCATCTCCCCAAGGTGGAGATTGTCTCTGCTCAGTTTGCTCTAAAAACAGCATACACAGCCTATACTATAGTCAATAGTCAATGGTGCGACCTTGCCAGCATGCCCAAGGTCCCTATTCAATCTTTCAACATTTAACAAAGCTCTCTCAAGCCGGCCTGCCTCAGAATGGCCTACAGCTCGTAAAAAGCGGACGGCAAAGGGAATTCTCCTCACCCTTCGTAGCTGGGCGGAGACTGCACCACCTCCGGAGAAACGGTGTCTGCAAGTGGCTCCTGGCTCCCCGTAGCTGCCTTTTTCTACCCAACGAGCAGCAGCGATACCTCTAGAAAACTTAGCCACCTGTCCCTAACCGGCAGGTGGCAGCTCTCTATTAAATTTTTAATATGCTAGCCAAAAGGAGGTCAAATGGACGAGAATATGCGCTCTCACATTTCAAAGCAAAGACCGCCTGGCTCAACCAGAGAGGCCTCCCAGACCCCCCTAAATATTGGCATTGGGTGGAACTCTGACACTACTGGTTCCAGTAGCTCGGCTTTCACACGGTTTCTGACCCCGAGTGGCAATGTAGCCACTCACGTAGCAAGTAGCAGCAACCTTGGGCCCTCAGGCGGACTCTTTTGACAGTCTAGGGACAACGTTGAGTGGCCCTGGCCCTGCTAGCCCATCTGCCCCGCCCGCCTTCCACTTTAGCAACCCGCTCCTCTACTCAAGTGGAACAACCCGTGCGTCTAACTCTAACAACGAGATCCTTGAGAACTATTTTCGAACGGCGGAGGTCCACCACCGGTATACGGACACTAAGATGGAACCGCTTATTGATTTATCCTCTTTCTTATTGTATCCTATTTGTGTACACAGCTTGTGTGGCTATCCACAGCACGCCTCTTGGGGTACCAGCGGGGGGGGGGAGGAAAAGAATGGGGTCAGAAATACTTCTGACCCCCAGGTAGCATCTGACGTGGAAACTATCTCCTTTGTTGAGTTACCTTTTTACGAATCATCATCCTGTACCGTGAGAAAGGAATCCTGGTGAACGGGGGCGGGGGACTAGATACCGCCTCTCCGCTTCCGCCCTATCACCCACTTGCAAGTTCGGGTAGCTATTTGGCGTATCCTCGTTCATAGATTGCTTTTTGGAATCCCCGAGGCTTCTCAAATCGAGAGTCGGTAGCAACATAATTTCTCTCCATTGATCCTCCAAAAGAAACTCACCTTGTCAAGAGAAATCTATTTCCCTACACGTGACGTATCAAGTTAGTTAGGAGATAGAAATCAATTAGAGCGGAGTAAATAATTCATTTCACTGTAGTACTACCAAGTAAGTCTAAAAACAATTAAATTATTCTTGTATGGTAACTCTTATTATTATTTTTACACTTTAAACAGAAAAGGTGGCAGCCTGATGAAGTTTTGCTGCTCTATATGATATAGATAATTATAGATACCGCTTGTTTCAGGATATATAGATAAATACGCTGAAGCAGATATATATATATCAGATTTCATTGAGTAATTTAATCTTAGTAAATGTAGAAGTGAGAACATCCCTTCGGAAATAAATGGCGGCTACTTAATTTTACAAAAGCACTTCTAGTACTCGAGTCACCCGTTGCTTCCTACCACATTGCTTCAGGTATAATTTTACCTTAAAATCTAAGGGCCAATAATCTTTTATTATTAAATATTCCTCAATTTGGTGTCGTACACTTCTGTTACCAACCTCTCAGTGGATTTGCAAAATGAAATTGAATTGAATGAACTAAAACTTATCTTTAGTAATTAGCTGACTGGTTCGTCAAACTAAGGACTCGATCTTTCTTTAGCCGCATACATGACATCAACTGTAATTCTCGAGATATTGTTTTGTTTCGCAAAAACCTCGGTATTTCTTTTAATTTTTCCCCTAACAAAACCAGGGATTCTTTTTGATTCCGACTCAGCTTCGGGGGCCCAATCAATATCTTTTCTATCTCTCGATAGAGACTTGGTGCTTATCCCCTTGGTGTCGTGTCCTCCAAAAACGTCTGATGAGTGATCTTCCATACCCAGATTGAATGAATTGTATATTAAATCTGAAATTTGATTGGTTCCCTCATAACCCAAAAAGGGCCGATATCCTAGAGGGAAATTCTGAATATGAACTGGCGAAGAAATAACCCCGCACGGTATGTCAATACGTTTGCCGATATGACGCTCCATTTGAGTTCCAAATATGGCGGAGGGTTCAATGCGGGCTATTGTATCCCCAACTTCAGTATGATCTTCTGTAATTATTACCTCATCACACAAACCTTGAACCTGTTCGTTAAACCGTCCCGCGTCATGCTTGCAATACGTGCCTGAGCAACTCACACGAATTCCCATTTCTCCAGCAAGTATCTTGGTAATCGAGGCGGCGTGAGTCGCATCGCCAGAAACCACTGCTTCTTTTCCAGCCAGATTCTGACAATCAATAGATTTGGAAAACCAAGCCGCTTGAGAAACAAATTTGGTTTGATTCTCAACATATCGAGAGTAATTAAGTTTCTTTCCCAATAGTGCAAGAGCCCACGAATTCACAAGTTTTTCTAGCTGCGTTACGAAATCAGCTGTATTGGAAATACCTATCGGAGTTGTCGATATGTAAGGCATTCCATATTCTTTTTCCAAGAGAGTCGCTGTCATCAAGCCCATCTCCCGATAAGGGACTGTATTAAACCAAGCTCTTGGCAAATCTTTAAGATTTTTAAGAAACTCCCCTTCTGGAATTATTTGATTAACTAAAACTCCCGATTCTCCAGGTAGACGTTTCAACTCGCGGCAGTCATGTTGATTGTGAAACCCTAGGGTGAGAATTCCTATAATATTGGCTGAAGGAGCATCTGTTAAAGACCGGTTGGAAATGCCTTCCTTGCGGGCTCTATCTAGATAATGTCGAACTATTTGTTCCAAAGTTTTATCCGAAGCTTGAAGCTCGTTGACTCGATAGTGATTGACATCTGCAAGAATTACGTCGGACTTAGAATACAGGGAAGCTCGATCCACGAAATTTTGCAAATCTTCTTGTAAGATACTAGAGGTACACGTAGGTGTCAACACAATTAAGTCGGGGTGTTATTCCTCACCTTTTCGGCTTATATTACTTACAACCTTATCCCGCGACCCACGCGCTAACACGTGTCGATCCGCTACACTAGCAGTTACTGGGGTAAAATCTCTTTCCCTTTCCGGCATGGAACGCATTACATTGAAGTGATCATCTCCCAGAGGGGCATGCATTATAGCATGTACGTTTCTAAAGGAACTAGCTACCCGTAAGGTACCGATATGAGCGGGTCCGGCGTACATCCAATGAGCTAATTTCATAGTTTACTTTCACCACTTCGTTGCTTCGTATCCCCAAAAAATCTATTGCTACATGTGGCTGATCATCATAATATAAACTGGAAGATCGATCAACGGAACTAATTTTTTTTTCATTCCCGGTACAGTACGTGGAACCGAGAATTTAAACCCCCTCCTTCTTCTCAATCTGGGACGGAAGGATTCGAACCTCCGAGTGACGGGACCAAAACCCGCTGCCTTACCGCTTGGCCACGCCCCACAAATGATTACTGCAACCAATATCTCACACCTCAGCTTCACTGTCAACTGTTTTCCTTCACGTCACGACTCAACCTCATAGGAAGGAATAAATTTAAATTTGATAGGAATTGCTGGTATTTGTAGTTAACAGAAAAATGACTTAACAAATTGGAGGACCATTCGGAAAAAAAAAATACGTTTCAACAAAAACTCGAATCTCCTTATACCTATTCATTCAGGTGGGGGAATATATAATGATGCATAATACATGTATGTGAACAGAGATAGGTAGATGTCCGACAGGTTGCCCAATCAAGGAATGGAATATAGCCATGTCAAAAGAAAATCACTTATTACATCACTGGAGAATAGACATGACAGTTCTGTGCGACATCTATCTAAGAAATTCTCTTCATTTTGAAGATGCACTTCTTGGCAAGTTACCCGAAGCTTATGCCATTTTCGATCCAATTGTAGACGTAATGCCAGTAATTCCGGTTCTATTTCTTCTCCTAGCTTTTGTTTGGCAAGCCGCAGTTAGTTTTCGATAAAATCCCGAAAGATGGTTTAAAGCCATATTACGCGAATTCCCAATATTTTTTCATCTAGTAGCTCTTACAACCGAGGTAACCGCTGGAGTACAGAAAAAAAGGGGGGGGCAATATATAGATTTGCATCTTAAATATGGAGTTGATGCAAATAATAATCAGCGGGAAGAAATGAAATGTAGATTTTGAGCGAGTAAAAATCTCTATCTCACTTTATCTATTCACCTCTAGTTGTAGACATGGAGTTCTGTAATGCTTACCCTTAAACTATTTGTATATGCAGTAGTCATATTCTTTGTCTCTCTCTTTGTCTTTGGATTTTTATCAAATGATCCCGGACGAAACCCCGGTCGTAGAGATTGAAGTAGAATTAGTGGTTGACTTCAGTTATATTGAAAGTGACAAAGAGTGGCTACTACAGCACTTTAACCAACTGACTAATTAAGGGAGAGAGAGGGATTCGAACCCTCGGTACATAGAAGTTGTACAACGGATTAGCAATCCGACACTTTAAACCTCTCGGCCATCTCTCCCAAAGGCTCAAGTTTTCTTTGATCTCACTCAATTTTAACACGAATTCAGCAGGTAAGTCTATGTGACTTATTGCTTATTACGAAATAGTAATGGAGGGAAACAGCTCTAATTAAACATCGTAGCCAAATTTTGCATAATCTCTAAAAATTATAAGGAGAATTTATGAATCTGGAAATAATTACACAACTTGTCGTTCTGACGCTGGTAGCTGCATCGGGACCGTTAGTAATTGCACTACTGGCTATCCGGAAAGGTAATCTATGAGATTGTTTTGCAATCTTGGGCTTCACTAGACTAAATATCTTAATTTAATTTGTGGAAGGTATGGTAGCAAGGGGGGGGGGGCTCCCTCTGTACCAACCGATGCAGATGTAAATATCTTTACCCTCTCTCGGCGAACAATGTGCAAATAATTCATATTTCTCATATAATGAACTTGCATGTTGGCGGGTATAGTTTAGTGGTAAAAGTGTGACTCGTCTATCATTGATTTGGATAGTTGAAGGATCTATTATATCGATTCTAAGCTGAATCAACTGAAAAAAAAAAACTTTATTTTAACAAAAATAAATACGTATCTTTTTTTTTCTACTAGTTCTCCGGTATTAGAAGGATATTTATCAATCTCGTCACTCAGCTATTTCGGTAGCTGGAAGAAAATGATGACGAAGCAGAATTGTCTTGGTCTCCTAATACTTGGTTTAAGATTGACCCCCCGGAGAGAAAAAAAAAAAGAAGATCTATGGGTAGACGTCTAAAATATTTGCCTCATCGTCACTGAACCCCAGGGAAAAAAAATCTGGGAAAGAGAGTTGGAAAAACTCAATCCCGGTTTGTCAGGATTCTTAAACACCTACTTGGTTGAGCGGTCTCCACCGTCTCAACAACTCGGTGAGATATATTTCCCTAAGGATTTGTTGTGGAAAAGAAATAAAGAACGAATTAAAGGAGAGAATCAGTAACACTAATTTTCTTTCCAAAGGATCATCTGGGAAGTTAGTAAGTCTACCCCGGCGGTATACGACCGGAATGTATACAAAACCGACGTAGATGCTATGTAATGAGCGTTTTTGGATCCGAGACTAGATGCCAAGTGATTCCCCTCCCCATGGAGAGTCCTTATGCGTAGTCTAAAAAGTTCTTGTCTTCCTCGTAATTGGGGGAGTTTTGGTTGCCTGAAATAACGCTGGGGGTCGGCCAACCCTTTTTACGTTGGATTCGTATGACCGAGTAGATTAGGCAAATCAAAACGAGATTTGAACCAAATATCCCATCCCATGAAGGAGCCGAATGGGTCGAAAAGCCCAAGTTCGGTTCTGAATTAGCGGCGCCATGACTGTTTATTAGCGTCGACTATAACCTCTAGCCTTCCAAGCTACTGATGCGGGTTCGATTCCCGCTACCCGCTGCTAATTATGCCACCGCTACTCTACTAGTAGCAACTGTAGCCCCGGTTCATACTAAACAACATTTAACCCGTCAACTGTGTCGTGAACAGACAAAAGTTTTTGTCTGTTCACGGCTTGGCGCCTCGCACATGAGTGCGTGAAGATTTGATGTTTGAGAAGCGGGAATAAGGGGGGTAGAAGATGAAGAGGATACGTCCATCGTCTAATGGATAGGACAAAGGTCTTCTAAACCTTGAGTATAGGTTCAAATCCTATTGGACGTAATTCTGTAGTAGAAGCAAGTATGACCTTCACTCATCTATAGAAGATTGGTTGGTAGTGTGTCGAAGTGGTTCTGTACTGTAGACTTAATCAATTATCTCTCTTGCAGCAAAAAAAGTTCTGTTGATTCCTTAATGGCTTCCTTCAAGATTGCTTCCGCTTGTTCCGTAAAAACCTTTGTGGAGCGAATAATCTCGCCAAAATTAGGTTTGCTAGTTGCTACATATTCACGCAACTGAACCAGGAATCGTTTAACCTGTTCAACATCTGAAACATCTAAATACCCGTTAACTCCGGTGTAAATGGTAGCTACTTGTTCCTCCACCGATAATGGAGCTGACTGAGATTGTTTGAGAAGCTCGCGCAAACGTTGTCCTCTAGCTAATTGACTCTGAGTAGTTTTATCAAGATCGGAAGCAAATTGCGCAAAAGCTTCCAATTCTGCAGATTGCGCCAATTCCAATTTCAATTTACCGGCTACTTGTTTCATAGCTTTGATTTGAGCTGCAGAGCCTACCCTAGATACAGATATACCCACATTAATTGCCGGTCGAATCCCGGCATTAAATAGATCTGCTGGTAGAAATGTTTATCCATCGGTAATAGAAATAACATTGGTAGGGATGTAAGCTGAGACATCTCCTGCCTGTGTCTCAACGATGGGTAAAGCGGTCATACTGCCCTCTCCCAACTGGGAACTCAACTTGGCGGCCCTCTCCAAGAGGCGCGAATGTAGGTGAAAAACATCTCCCGGATATGCTTCTCGCCCAGGCGGTCTTCTTAATAACAGAGACATCTGTCGATAAGCCTGGGCTTGTTTAGAGAGGTCATCGTAGATAATAAGGGTATGCTGCTTGCGATACATGAAGTATTCAGCTAGAGCGGCCCCTGTGTAAGGGGCGAGGTATTGCAGAGTGGCCGGAGAATTCGCAGTTTCTGAAACTACAATGGTATATTCCAGGGCGCCGCGTTCCCGAAAGGTGTCGACTACCTGAGCCACAGACGAAGCCTTCTGTCCAATAGCTACATAGACACATATGACATCTTGACCCTTCTGGTTCGGAATCGTATCTGTAGCTACTGCCGTTTTGCCAGTCTGTCTATCCCCAATAATTAACTCCCGCTGACCACGACCGATGGGAATCATCGAATCAATAGCAATCAAACCTGTTTGTAGGGGTTCGTATACGGAGCGTCTTGAAATAATCCCCGGAGCGGAAGATTCTATCAATCTGAACTCAGAAGCTGGGATTTGACCCTTTCCGTCGATAGGTTGGGCCAAAGCATTTACAACGCGACCTAAAAACGAGTCACTGACTGGTATTTGAGCAATTTTACCTGTCGCTCGTACGGAGCCCCCTTCTTGTATAGTTAGACCATCTCCCATCAGCACAGCCCCAACATTATCAGATTCCAGATTCAAAGCAATGCCAACTGTACCGTCTCCAAATTCCACCAATTCGCCAGCCATTACTTCATCGAGTCCGTGAATACGGGCAATTCCGTCTCCCACTTGAAGTACAGTACCAATGTTCACAACTTTCATTTCCGGAACATACCCTTCGATTTGCTTGCGAATGATGCTGCCAATTTCGTCAGGTTGAATGTTTATTACCATTTTTGCCGAGAAGTATTACTGCGAAAAGGAGAGGTAAAAATGAAACCTTCTTCATTATGAAATGGGAGCTGCAACTTCTGATTAGGTAGATTTATTAGCCATGGCTCTGAACAAGCCGATGTGGTAATCAATCATTCGCAGCTGCAATTCATTAGTTAAACGACTGTTCAAACTTTCGAAAGCCCTTTCGGATGCTAATCGAGATACTTGCTGTCGAACCTGTTCAATTGCTCGCCGCTTCTCAAGACGAATCGAATAATTTTTACTATCTTCTAAAAGCTTTAAGTCGTTGTCAGCTGCATCGACGAGATCTTGCCGTTCTCTATCCATCTGAGTAAGCCCAATAATGCGAATCTCAGCCGCTTTCATTTCTGCTTGTTGCAATCGAAGACGAGCCCTTCGAAGTTTTTCAGTTGCTTCTGTGTGGCGCTCTTCCGCATCTCGAATTGTGTTTGAAATTGTTCTTTCGCGATTTTCCAAGAAATTGATCAATGAAAGTGGATTACAAATCTTCAATTTTCGAAGACTCGCGATCTCTTCCCAAACCGAACATGGATTTTTCAATCCATTCGGCTTTCCTGCCCGTTTCTCAGTACGAATTAAGTTAGGAAATCTAAAAATCAATCCTACACGGGCCTGCTTCCCCCTCTCCGTCTCGACTGGCATGACTTCAAATGAATTTAAATAAGATCATTGATATTTTTTCGGTAAGGTTAAGAATCGGTAGCTCTCCCAAAAAATTATTTAAATTCTTTGAAAGCCGTTTCCTCTAAGTAGTATTCGTCTCGGATGGGTTGTCTATTCGGCAAATTAAGCGAGATTGGAAGAAGTCAACTCCCAAATCTACCTATGAGACTTTTCCCTGATAAGGGAAAAGAGAAATCGAAACATTCCCGATACGAGCGTCATGTAACGAATTATGCATTCTCTTCCGCGGCTTGAGTTACGCGCCAGGGGAAAGAAAACCCCAGATTTGCCAAGACTTCAAGCCATTTTGCTTTAACCATATTGACGAAGTCCCGGGAATTGGTCGATGAGAATTTAGGTTTCACCGATTGTGCGGAATGCTCTGGTTCCTGCATAACATCTATTTGCAGGTAATTCGGCGGGTTTTCTTTTGCACCTCCTCTCAGTTCGTCAATTCAGGTGCAACTGGGAAAATCAGTTCTCTTACTTAGATAAACGACTCGCACACACTCCCTTTCCGTAATAAAGCAATATACCTAGTACCAGAGTTAAGTTAATTAGGTTTATATCAAAAATATCAGTATTTAGACTAATATTTCCGGCAAGGGCCCAATAACTCAAGGGAGCAACGATCTCACTTATACTTCTCGTATTCTTTTCCCTCCTCGAAGTTTTATTTTGGGCAACTTCTGATCCGGCCTAGCAAAAATTGGCAGATTAGTTGCGGGAAAAAGGGGAGACAATCACGGAAAAAAAGGATTCTCTCTCAGAAAATTTGGCAACGACTTGTTATTTTTAGAACAGAATCTGTTGGAAAGTTTTCCTTCGGTAGGAGGCAAAAGAGGGAAAGGCCGGTCAGGAAATTAGACAAATCAATTAAATAAAGAGGCCCCCCCCCCCCCCCACTCCTTACAAGAGACAAGAGACGGTTTAGACAGGCGGATTTGCAAATGACGGGGCTGGGGCTACAACTGATCCATAAATTGTCAAAGCTTCCATGAAAGCCAAACTTAATAATAAAGTCCCTCGTATCTTTCCTTCCGCTTCTGGCTGTCTTGCTATACCCTCGACCGCCTGACCTGCGGCAGTGCCTTGACCAACACCGGGTCCAATTGAGGCAAGGCCTACAGCTAATCCGGCGGCAATGACGGAAGCGGCAGAAATCAATGGATTCGTATTAGTCTCCTCCTATTTAATCTAGAAACGTAAGTTGATTTTGCTTATTCCGCCGAGTATCAATAAGATCTGATTCAGTAAATATTCTCTAAGGACTAAGAATTGAGAATTCGATTCCACGTGAATCTAGTCAATATTAGTAATAGGTTCTAGTACCCACATAGTTAGTTGATATCTAACTGAAGCAATTAGTTAGAAAGGGAAAATCAACTTCATATCCACTTAGACAAATTGCTAATATTTTTTGATTAACATGAATCTTTTAATTGGATATGGGTTGTATAAAAAGATTTTGTGTATTCAATATCAATAGTAATAACAATCATTTGTTAAATCACGTCTCTCCTAATCCTAACCTTAGCAACAGTAAAATCTAAGAGCTTCACCTGATATATAGAAATACAATTAGTATTTGCTACACCGCCTTGATTGAAAAACGTGAAGACAACTTATATCTTTAATATACTAAACCTACACATAATCTTTGCGAAGCATTTGAGCTCGGCGTCGAAACTCATGGCTTCTTTTCCAACTATTTTTTCGTTCCTTTTTTGTTTCACTGAATAGTCAAAATAGTTCAGATCAATCTGTATGTAGATGGTGGATTCATTTCAATCTATGTGTAGGCGTCGGATCTATGTGTGTGAAAGAGAGCCCTCTCCTTTCGGGGATATTCGAAGTGACTAAAAGGAAGAAGGGGAAAAACTCGGGTTTCATTTCGTAATGTAGTATCATGATACCACATAAACGGCTTCTTCTCGTTATAATGACGCGCCGGATCGCAATCACAAGGAATTTCCTGCAACTGAATTAGAGTTCCGTCTCATCATCCCATTAATGATGACCTTCCGTGGATTCCCCAATATAAGCTGCAGCTAAAGTGGCAAAGATTAAAGCTTGTATGGCACTTGTGAACAATCCCAGAAGCATCGTAGGTACGGGTACAATTAGGGGTACGAGGGAGACGGGAACAGCTACTACCAACTCGTCAGCTAAAATGTTTCCAAACAGTCGGAAACTAAGTGATAGAGGTTTAGTGAAATCTTCCAAAATATTGATAGGTAGGAGTATCGGAGTTGGCTGTATATATTTGCTAGAATAGCTAAAACCTCTCTTGTGCAAACCCGCGTAAAAATGTGCTACTGATGTAAGCAAGGCTAGTGCAACGGTGGTGTTAATATCGTTCGTAGGTGCAGCCAGCTCTCCGTGGGGTAACTGAATGATTCGCCACGGAAGCAAAGCACCTGACCAGTTAGAAGCAAAAATAAATGAAAACATCGTCCCAATAAATGGGACCCAGGGTCTATATTCCTCTTCTCCCATCTGGGTCCTGGTTGAATCTCGAATAGATTCAAGAACATACTCTATAAAATTCTGTGTACCAGTTGGTATTGATTGCAATTTGCCGGTAGTTGCGGCGGGTAAAGCTACCAATATAGCGACAACGACCCAAGAAGTTATAAGAACCTGTGCATGAACTTGAAAATTCCCTATTTGCCAATAAAGATGTTAACCTACTTCTACACTCGACACTTGATGCGGATTCTCGATTTCATTGATTTGCAATTGCTCAATTTGCATGATACCCCCTTAATCCCAATAAGGAACAAAATTATCTGAACTATTTATCGGTACATAAATCTTATGAGGAGGAAGAGGAAAGTTCCTTTTCCCTCAAACTCTACGATTTGAATCAAATCATTTCCCCAATGAGGCCTCTCCCCATTTTGCTACAAGTGATGAATATTATATATATAGTGTTGTGACAGCCTTTGGGTCTGTCAAGTTATTTTTACGTTTGAACGACCTTCGCAAATAGCTGACGCTAGTTTATCCAATATCCATCGGATCGAGGATCTAGCATCATCATTACCAGGAATTGGAACATCTACGAGATCTGGGTCGCAATCTGTGTCGACGATACAGATTGTGGGAATACCAAGAATACTGCATTCTTTAAGAGCAATAGATTATTCGTGTTGATCGGTAGTTATCGCAATATCGGGTAAATCTGACATATATTGAATTCCACCTAAACATTTTCTCAATTTAAACAATTATCCCCTCAAAATCGCGGCCTCCCGTTTCGGAAGTCGGTCGAATTCCCCCGTATCGTTCCCACTTTGTAAGTGTCGAAATCTGCGGAGACGTGTCTCTGTAGTGATCCAATTTGTTAACGTACCAGCTAACCATTTTTCGTTTACATAATGACATCGAGATCTCAGTGCAGCTGATGTTATTAAATCAGTTACTTGATGCTTCGTACCTACCATTGGGAACTCTTTTCCCTCCATTGCTGCATCGGATACCAAATCACACGCTTCGGAGAGGAGACGAGCAGTCTGAGTTAAGTCAAGAATATGAACACCCTTACGTTCCGTAAATATATAAGGAGACATCTTTGGATTCCACCTCTGAGTTTGATGCCCAAAGTGAATTCCTGCCGCCATCATTCCTTCTGAGTCGATAGTCCAATTTTTCTGTTGCATCTTTCCCTCTTTTATGAAAAGAAATGTGAATTCGTCTCATTTTAACTAAACTTGGTAAGTTGTTACAATCCAGTGATGTATTTCGCAGTTTAGAATGTGCAAAGAAGTGATTTCCCACTTTTTACCATATCTCAAGATGAATACGAGTAAGAGATTGATTCAATTCTTTACGAATGACTAAACTGGTCTTGAAATCCCGTTTCTTGTGGTGACCACCTAGACTACTTATGGCTCCCCATTTTGGGTTATTACTACCCCCGTTTTCCAAATGACATTTTTTCTGCTTATTCACCTTCAATTGACAAGAGATTTCTGGACTACCCGTTCCGACCGGAACGGCGTCGCCAAGAACAACATTTTCTTTCAACCCCTTTAGCCAATCGATTCGGCCGCGAAGGGCAGCTTTAGCCAATACCCGAGTAGTTTCTTGAAAACTTGCTTCCGCTAAAAAACTAGTAGTACTAAGAGAAGCCCTCGTCATCCCCAATACTATAGGCTCGTAAAAAATTGATTTTTTCAACACGCGATTCATACGTTCCGCCTGTGACAATTGAACAAGCTCCCCGGGAAGGAATACGTTGGTTACCCCATCTTCAGATGCTATGACTCTCGACGTCAATTGACAGATAATAATTTCTAGATGTTTGTTGCATATTCGTACCCCTTGGGACTCATAAACTTTTCGAATTTGATCAATTAGAATTAGTTGGCAATGCTCCATACTTCTTCCAGCACCTAGCAAGTGACTCCAGGGATTCCCAACTAATTTAGTAATATTTTGATACCATTTTCCAAAAAGATCTCCGATTCCTGCTGAAATAGAAGCAATGGAACGAGACTCCAGGAGCTGCTCAACCTTTGGGAGACCTTGAGTAATGTCTCCAGATTTCAACCTGTCATACGGCAACGTTATTAGAGTATCTCCCTCTTCAATGATGTCCCCGGAAATCCTGTGGGGATTTGCCCCCCGGGTTACCAGAAGGGTTTTACCCGTTCTGACTAATGAGTAACTCTGGTGAATGGCTATGACCTGGCCGGACTGGAGACATGCGCGATCTCTACGTAGATATCGACTTTCACCGACTGGTAGTCCCAGACTAATTAACACGATTTCTCGACTAAACACTTTTATCGGTAAATAAATAAGTTTGTTCAATAAACTTTTTTTGCTAGAAAGATTTATGGGGCATCTCAATAATAATTTGCTTTCATCGATCAGATAAAAATTCTTATGTTTCGATTTATCTTTTGAATAATTGACGAAACCTTTTTTGCTAGAAAGAGCTTCTCTGCTGAGTGGAAAGTTGTTAGGAGTCAATGAACAAAAGATAGGCCGCAGAGTCCCCACTAGACCTACCTTCTCAGTTTTCCCCTGGCCGAGATGGGAACTTGCTCTTCTTGTTTCATCCAATCCCCCTTCAAACTCTGGATATACATAATCTTTCGAAGTAGATTCATAGTCAGAACCCAGTGATATATTCTTGCCAATGCGTATGAAACCACTTCTCTTCAGTTTCGACCCGTGGAAGTATTTCCTAATTTTTCCTCCGCAACCGCCACTCCTTGAATCAGCAATTGAATTGTTACGAGACAGGTTAAATGGCGACAAGGTCAAGAATGATGCGGCCGGTTCCGAAGTTATATGAATAATACTTTGAGAGTTGCCCACTGATTCACGACAACTGTTAGATAGATCCATTTGAGCAGAAGATGGTTTACCAAGAGGCGTTGATTCTCGGGAAACCCTATCATCACTGACTCTTTTTCGTGTGGGGAGAGATACCATCGGATTTATCTGAAGAAAAGTATTGAGCAAATGACTTATTTTCACACTGATGAGGGATAAATAATTATTCTTTGCAGAAGGAGTTTCGTGCAAATATCTCTTCCACTCAATTATTACACGAGTTCGAACTAACTGAATATACATATGGTTAATCACTTCAATTCTTTCACCATCTCTGTAACAAATGACTGAAAGGGTCTCTGCTTTTGCGCGTTTCTGCGTTTTCGGTTTATCAAAACGAGATGCTACTTGTGTTAAAGAATCACTAGATACGTTGTACTCGGTAACCGGTGTCATCGGTACAAAGGTTTTTCTTCTTTCACGAAATGTAAATGGTTGGAAGTAAACCAGATTTTTGACTCCAATCTCATTGAGAATCCTATTGCCCGGCGACATCAACATATCATTTAGATTGGGTCTATTAACGCGCCTTTCTGAATTGTGAATATATCCAGGTAGAATTCTTGTAGTAGTAACATCTCCTGATCTCTTTCCCATCCGGATTAATCCACCTGATTTGGCAGTAATATTGTTAGTGATTTGTGCACCTTTTTTGACAATACCATTATTTGTCACCAAAATAGATGATGGGGGTTCGTGCGTAATATAAATCTCCTCGGGAATCGGGAAGAAATTTCCTTTTTTAATTACTCTGCACTCCGGACGAAAACTCTTCTTCCCTGTACTACCATCCAAATGTAACCTCGCTGGCTTAACAGGTTTAATTTCTACAGTGCCATACTTTATGACCCCCGAAACGGCGGTTTGATATTCTAAGTCTTCGTAGGTAGCAAAAATGTGACCCTCATCCAAAACATTGTTTAATCGAACATGGATACGTACGAAATGTAACCCGTCAAAAGTTTTTTGACGCCGTTCCAGCAGCAAAGAAATCGACTTTTCTGGCTCGGTCCGCTCCAACCCAACATTTGAAAGGATGTAGTTGGATATCGGTCGTTTCGACCAATTTGAAAAATATTTTGGATCGGTTCCAAATTCTTGAATCCCTTTTCGGAAATCTACGCAGTTTTTGGCACCAGCTTCTGCCTCAAAAATATCCTCCGAGTGACTGTATCTATTTTCAATAAGGTGGGGTTTTATGCTGACTCTATCTTGATCTTTATGGAAAGAGTTCCCGTCGAAATTGGAAGGAAATCCTGAAAGAATCCATATATGGCTTGCCTCCCGGACGAGACGAGTGGTATTGCAAACGAAGTCACGGGCGTGCCAAACAAATTTACTCCAGTGAATTTCCCCTCTTGAATTTGGATAAATAGGTTTTCGAATACATTCTTTGGGAGGAAACTCCTTGGCTCGGACTTCCGCAATGACTTGTTGCGACTCAACATACTGACCAGCTCGAATCATAAGCAGACTCCGGGCTGGGATGACATATTCATGCGTACCACCGGAATTCTCGATAAGGAGGGATAGATCGTTTCGGCACATCCAAGCAGGATGCCCGTGCCTCGTACGCGTTGGATAGAGTGATTTCTCGTCAGAATTAATAAGTCCATTAAACGGAATTCGTACGTACTCTGCGATATCCCCCGTGAATACCCCACCTGTATGAAAAGTCCTCGACGTCAATTGAGTTCCTGGTTCTCCAATTGATTGACCCGCAATGATACCAACGGCTTCACCCAATTCTACTAAATCGCAATGGGCAAGACTCCAACCGTAGCACAACTGACAAATCCGGAAAATACTTTTGCATGTCAGAGGAGATCTCACATGTATTGCCTGCGATGACGCTACCAAGTTACTAGCCAATCCGTCACTGATATCTTGGTTACGGGTGGCAACACATCTGGCATCCCAGTAGACATGATCTGCCAATACACGTCCAATCAATCCCTGATACGACATTGCTCCAAGAAATCCCCGTCTTCGTTCGCCAATATTTGAAGTTGAAAAAGCAATACTTTTAGCAGTTTCACAATCCCTCCTGCGTACAGCGATATGTTGAACAACTTCGACAGGTCTACGTGTTAGGTATCCGGCATCTGAGGTTCGCACGGCGGTATCCACAACGCCCTTGCGGGCGCCGTAGCAAGAAATGATATATTCTGTCAGGGATAATCCTTCGCGTAGATTTCTTCGGATGGGTAGGTCAATTACCTGACCTCGAGGATCCGACATCAGTCCCCTCATGCCAAGTAATTGGTGGACCTGGGATATAGTCCCTCGAGCTCCAGAAAAAGACATCATGTGAACCGAATTTGAAGGATCAATCATCTTGAAACTTGGATTCATTTCTCGTTTTGAACATTCACTTGTGGCATACCAGGATTCAATTGATTGACGCAACTTTTCTATAGCATGCAGACTTCCGCAGCGGTAATGCCGCTCCGAGACGTAACCTTATTTCTCCGCGTCTCGTACAAGCCAACCTCTGGTTGGTACTGCTGAAAGGTCGTCAATACCTAACGAGATAGATGCTTCTGTAGCTTGCTGAAAACCCAAAACCTTAACTTGATCCAAAATATTTGTTGTAGACGCAATTCCAAAACAAACGACTAACTTGCCGATGAGTCGCTTCATCGCCACCCTATCAATTGTCTTATTGCAGAAAGGTAATTCATTTTGATCCATCATTATGAAGACCTCAACTTCATATCAATATATTTATATCGTTTCGCAGTAGAGTATTTAGTAAACTCTCTATTATTCTTATCAATTAAATTAAAATGATTCATTTCCTCACCATTGACTATAAGAAAAAACTTCGTCATTCCTCATTACTACTATTAGTATTAAATCTAGCTATTGTCGATGTACCCGGCGTAGACGAAGTGGTGTATGAAGAAGAATTTTTGAAAACACCTTGCATCGCTTCCTTTAGTTGCTGATTAAATAAAATGCGACCAGCTGTTGTCAGTATGTACATACTAGAGATATATCCATCCCTAGATTTTCTAATTTGGCAACTCTCGTAGAAGTGAGAAGAATTCCCTGAAGATTCATATTGAGATTCAGAAGCTAATTCACGGGTTTTTGAACTAATAATTTGCAGATCGATTTTCCATCGAAGCCATGAGAGACCGGAGGAATAAACTTGTCTAGATTTCTTGGCCCGAAGCAAATCGCAGTAACTACTAAAATGGAGTATTCTGGCAGAATATCTATCAGCCCTGTCTGTAAAACCGAGATGTCTCGTTTGATAAATTCCTTGCCTATTCTCAATTGTTAACGCATAAAGACCAAGAAGCATGTCCTGACTCGGTACAGATATGGGATCGCCCGTAGCGGGAGATAGTAAATTGATATGCGGGAACATCAGGAGACGAGCTTCGATTTGAGCTTCGACAGATAAAGGAACATGAACAGCCATTTGATCCCCGTCAAGATCTGCGTTAGACCCCCCACAAACCAATGGATGCAAACGAATGGCGCGTCCCCCTATCAAAAGGGGCTGAAAGGCCTGTATGCCCAACCTGTGCAAAGTAGGCGCCCTATTCAACAGTACAGGATGGCATCGCATAACTTCCCGAAGAACTTCCCATATTATGGGATCCCCCCCCCTTATCATGCACTTAGCCGCTCGTAAATTACAAGCAAGGTGTTACCCAATTAAGTTGCGAATTACAAAGGCTTGGAAAAGCTCAATTGCCATTTCTCGAGGTAATCCACATTGGTGTAACGAAAGAGACGGACCCACAACAATTACAGAGCGACCCGAATAGTCGACTCGCTTGCCAAGTAAATTCTCTCTAAATCGTCCTTCCTTGCCCTCAATAACCTCCGAAAATGACTTGTAGGGCCTATTATGGATGTCCCGCATCGGTTGCCCGCGTATACCACTATCGATGGGAGCATCTACAGCTTCTTGAACAAGTCGTTTTTGGCAAACAATTAATCCTTCCGGTGTAAATTCACTGCCTGAGAGAAATTCGGTGAGAGTATTATTTCGGTAAATAATCTTTCTATAAAGTTCGTTAAGATCAGAAGTAATCAATTCACCTTCATACAATTCGACTATTGGTCTCAATTCGGGCGGTAAAACCGGTATAAGATTTAAAACCATCCATTCAGGTTTCATATTCGTGCGTAAAAAATCCTTGGCTAATTTAATCCTCCTGATCAGAAGATCTTTCCTTCTTCGAATGGTTCGATCTTCCCATTCAAATTCAACTGGCTTCTGTCTTGCTGACGCCTGCCATTCCAAATACGCGCAATCGAGAAAACTTTGCAAATCTAAGCTAGCTAATCCTTCTTTGATAGCGTCTCCCCCAGTAGCAATTTCACTTCTTCGGAGCATCTCGTAATTTCGAGTCGAAAAAAAAGTGGGAAGTATGTTTCTCCAGGATCGGTCCTCGTAATTGAACAAACCCCGCAGTCTTAATATGGCGGGCCTTTCGGACACGGGCCTAGCTAGAAAAAGATTGGGATAGGTTGGCTTACTTTCCCCCCCCTAGAATCGGACAAGAGCGTTTCCCCTCATCCGGCTCAAATAACTATTACCAAATTTAGAACCTGTTAAATGTTTTTGAAGCGCAGTAGTAGCGTTACCCAGTTGGAAATAGCTTTTCAGTACTCGAGTTCTAAATTGTCTTTCTCGAATAGTCTTAATTTCTCCATGTTGGATGATGCTGTACGGTAGAAAGTAGTTTCTTCTCTTTCCCATCCTAAATCGGAAATTCTTTTCTCGTTCTCAATGTGATCACTTCCCCCCTTTGGGTTTCCACCCCACTTCGATGGTTATCAGTTGATTTGAGAAGTATATGCGATGATTAGCTTCCCATAACCATATTTGGAGTCTTTCCTAGCATCAAGGGAAAGGGCCGAAAGGCCATGTTAGGAAGCATTTTTGTCTACCAGCTGAACCAAATATTTTCTATTTTTTTTTACGAAGCCTAATTTGGTGGATTTTTTCCTTTTATGCCAGAAATTAACCATGGGGAGGATTCCTCGGTTTCTACGCAATAGAGTTCCCAATTTCTCCCGAGTTGCGCGAGACTTCGTCATTTTAATAATTTGATCGAGGAACGCGTCGGTTAGAGGCCTCCAATTCCCATATGGAATGACAGATTGTATCAAATCTATGCCGATCAACATGTGAAGTCGAGTCACGCATCGCAATAGACTGGGCTTTCCAATTCTTTAAGAGGTTTGGCAAGTGGATTTGCAATATAACTAGGGATTCGTTTCAAAAACCATACGTGGGTGACTGGACAAGCAAGTTTGACGTATCCCATTCGATATCTTCGAACTCGGGAGTCAGTAAACTCGACTCCGCAATGCTTGCAAAATCTGGAATATTCCCCTTTGACACCGAAAGATCGGCAGTTTCCGCAAGCACAGACTCCACTTTTTGTAGGTCCAAATATCCTCTCGCAAGATAATCCATCTCTCTCTGGTTTGTGAGTCTTATAATGCGACGTATATGGTTGATCAACTTGCCCGACAACATCTCCATTAGGTAACTTCCTTTCGGCCCAACTGCGAATCTGTTCGGAAGAAGCCAGTTCAATCCGAAGTTGTTGATAATTAGTTCGATGAATCATAATAGAGTATCAATTAATTTTTCAGTAGCTTTGATTAACTATCAAATGTTTTCAATTTCCCTTATCAGATTTTCTTCAGGTATAAAATTGCGTTCTAAATTTAGGCCCATACGTCGTAACTCTCGAACTAGCAATCGGAAAGACTCTGGAACGGTATTAGGTTTGCGAACAGGTCTTCCAGTCGTAATTGCACTAAGTACTTTGTAGCGAGCCTGAATATGATCTGATTTAGTCGTAAGCATTTCCTGCAAGGTGTAAGACACCCCGAATCCCTCCGAAGCCCAGACTTCCATTTCTCCAACTCGTTGGCCTCCCCGTCTTGATTTCCCCTTAAGAGGTTGCTGTGTAACAAGTGCATAGGGCCCACTAGATCGTGCGTGAATCTTATCATCAACCTGATGAATAAGTTTCATTATATAGGCCTTCCCGGTTGTAATAGGTTGTTCAAAGGGCTCACCTGTTCGTCCATCGATCAGTCGACTCTTTCCGGGGTGGCTGGGTTCAAATAGCCACGGATTATTGGTCCTCGCACCCGCCTCATGAGGTTCGGCAAATACTAGTTTTCTGGAAGCTTCTCGTTCATATCTCTCGTCAAAGGGTACTACACGGTAATGCGTCTCTGGAAACTCCCCGGCTAATCCCGGCAGGCATTCGAAAATCTGTCCCACATTCATTCGTGAAGGTACTCCCAAGGGACTTAGTATCATATCGACCGGCGTACCATTTTGCAAATAGGGCATATCTTGCCTGGGTACTATTTTTGACACAATACCTTTATTTCCATGCCTACCAGCTATCTTGTCACCGACTTGTATCTTGCGTTTTTGCAATATATAAATATGAATCATCTCTGAATCATTTGTGGCATCGTCTTCGGGGTAGACCCACCTGACATCAGTGACTCGACCTCTTCCACCAATAGGTACTTTTAGACAACTTTCTCTCGCGTTAACCAGTTGTATACCAAAAATGGCTTGTAACGATCTTCCTTCTGGAACACGTGATGAACTCGCCCCCTCCTGAGGCGTCAGTTTACCTACCAAAACGTCTCCGGCCTCCACCCAAGATCCTGATTCTACGAGCCCATCGTCGTCGAGGTGTCGAAGTAGATAACTATCCAATTGAGGTATTTGCTTGGTAACCCGCTCGGGTCCTTGATTTGTTGCACAAATCTCAACCTCATGTTTTTCAATGTGAATAGATGTGAAAATATCTTCGTGGATAAGGCGTTCACTAATCAAGACCGCATCTTCGAAGTTATACCCTTCCCACGGCATGTAAGCTACTAATATATTTCTACCCAGAGCGGGTTCCCCCCTAACAGTTGCTGCCCCATCTGCCAAAACTTCTCCGCATTTCACCAGTTCCCCCCAGGAAACCGCGGGTTTTTGATGGATGCACGTGTTATTATTGGAACGCTCGTATATTTTTAATTCACTACTTCTAGTAGGTGAAGCCAATTCATTGCTTCTTGTCTCATGGATAAGAAACAGCTCAATTCGATCACCATCAATATATTGAATTCTACCTTCCCGGCTAGATATAGCTACACCTCCCGAATCCAAAGCTACTTGACTTTCCAAGCCAGTTCCTACAATGCATCTTTCAGGCTTAACCAGCGGAACCGCTTGACGTTGCATGGTGGAACCCATCAAAGCACGATTTGCATCATTATGTTCAATGAATGGAATGAGAGAAGCTCCAATGGAAAAATGATGGAGAGGATGAATGCTTCGGAAATCAACTTGTTCCCAGAGAACACTGAGAAATTCTTGTTGATATCGAACTGGTATAATTTCTTTCTCAAAACCTCTCCATTCGGAGAGTAAAAAATTCTCATTTGCTACTCGGTAATAATCATCTTCGGCGGGCGATAAAGAGACTAAATGCTCTTCCCCGAAGAAATCTGATATCTTGAGGTAAGGGCTACCCAAAGATCCCGAATTATTAACTTTTGCCTGAATAGCTAGTGAAGAAATCAAGCCAGCATTCATACCTTCCGATGTTTCGATTGGGCAGATGCGGCCGTAATGACTAAAATGAATATCTCTAGCTTGAAAACTAGCGGTTCGACGTGTTAACCCGCCGGGACCTACAGAACTTAATCTTCGTTTATGAACCATTTCTGATAATGGATTTGTTTGGTCCAGAAATTGCGAGAGTGGATGTGAACCAGAAAACTCCTTGAAAGCTGCTATTACTGGCGCAGGTGTCACCAACCCTTGGGGAGTTATTGCACGTTTGCGCCTAACGGCTCTAGATAAATTCTGTCGAATTGAATTCTCTAAACGGTTCGGAGCTAGTTTCAATTGTTCCTGAAGCAAATCTGCTACGGATCGAACACGCCGGTTTTTCAAATGATCTATATCATCGAGTTTGCCCTCTCCGTAGCTTACTTCTATCAAGTGATCCGCGGCTGCTAATATGTCTTGGGGTAGCAAGAAATACTCCGTTTCGTCTACATCAAGGGCTAGCTTGATATTTGGGTTTCGTCTGCCAATTCGTCCCAATTCGCATCTATGCTGGAAAAACCTCTTTTATAACTCCTTAAATATGGATTCCGAAAATGAGACATCTGCGTCTGCGGCGGAGTACAGGTGTTTGTAAAGCTCTGCTATGGCATCTTCCGGCAATTCAACAATATCTTTCTGCTTCTTCAACATATTTGGAAAAATCTTCGGATAACGGGAATTCTGAAGAATATCTCTTTTGCTTAACCCCATAGCTACTAGTAGAATCAAAATGGATATCTTTTTTTTCTTGCTGATACGAACCCATATTCTATCCTTTCCATCAATTTCCGGCTTAAATCTCCCTCCCCGATCTGAAATTGCGGTGCCAGTATACGCGAGAATTCCTCTCTGATCCGATTCCCGATTGTAATAAATACCGGGACTCCTCAATATTTGATTGACTAAGACTCTAGCGATTCCGTTAATAATAAATGTCCCTCCGGGATTCATCCAAGGAATAGACCCGAGCCGTACATCTTCCTCTTGCATCACCCGATTTTTGTTACAAATCAATTAAGCTGGTACATATGGGTCAGCAGAATACGTAATACATTGATACGCGGCGTCTTTCTCCTCGATAGAAGGTTCTGCCAATTGGTACCGATTTCCAATAGGTCAAAATTCTACTTCCTTATCTGTATCTTCAATTCTTGTAAAATTTTCGAGTTCTTCAAGCAATTTTTCATGAACGAAACGACTAAACCCTTCAAATTGAATTTGTGCGAGTTCTGGCAGTACGGGCATACTTCGACTTCCTCCTGACAAGATGAAAAATCTATACCTGCCTCTGAATAAGATTTTATAGCTTACATCTTCGTATTTTTGTTTCCTCCTCTCAAGCGAGTTGGTAAAATAATAGTATTGGCAATCTTTTTTCCTTTCCTTACGAAGATGCATATACATTTCTATAAGTAGATATGGGTAAATAAATAAATATATCTACTTATCCTTTCACAATCTTGCGAAGGCAGATAAAAAGCCGCAGAAAATTCCATTCACATATTTCAAAGAAGATTTAGACAGAAATATTTTTGATAATGAGATGGTAACCTAAACAAAATTCAGATTTTACAAACCTAGAATACAAGTTTACTGCCGAGAGGGTTGGGGGAGTCTTCCGGAATGAAGCAATGGTAGACGCATAGGCAGAGAATGGAAACAAACAAGTATTTCGTAATTATATCACATCAGCAATTTGGGTTGTCAAAAAACCTGAAGCTTGGGGTAAGGAACAGGCAAATATATTTTCAAGAATTTATTGGCATCATCAATCCTTGACATATTCAATTCTGCCGCGAGTAAAGCTACTGGCCGAAGCAAAACAATATAGATTGGAAAGACCTCTCCAAAGGAAAGAGACAAATTATTGCCAAGTTTTTGGCAAGTAGATCAATTTGGAAGCCTCGTCTAACTTGAATATTTCCCAAATATTCTCTAATCAAATCTTCTTCTTCCTCGGCGAAGTCAATAGAAGATTCTTCTGATTTTCCCCGAACAAGTCTTGGCACCAATTGGATTATGGATCGTTGACTTCGGATCAATTACTAAATACACTCCAATTTAGCTAATTCTTGCTTGGGATTGTAGTTCAATTGGTTAGAGCACCGCCCTGTCAAGGCGGAAGCTGCGGGTTCGAGACCCGTCAATCCCGATACGGTAAACTTTGACGAAACATATCAGAGTTTCTTTCTCTATCCTACCAACTAGTTGGTAGGATATGCCACATTTCTATCCTAGACAAAGATTTGCGTTTTTGCTTCTTATTCTTTTATTATTGGGTCGAGCTGGATTTGAACCAGCGTAGGCACCGCCAGCGGATTTACAGTCCGTCCCCATTAACCACTCGGGCATCGACCCATAGGAAGGAATTCTTGTCTATTACATGAATTTCCACTTGATTAATCAATTTATTTCAACAGGTTTTATTTCACTATTGTATTATTGCATTGTCCAGATTGTCTGGTTTCCGTGAGATTTGCCGGCAGGGAGGGAGAGAAATAGACTTCTTTTTTGCGAGAGAGAGGTTATTGGAACTCAAATACCCCCAGGGGAATTCGAATCCCCGTCGCCTCTGTGAAAGAGAGGTGTCCTGGGCCTCTAGACGATGGGGGCCAGATTAACCGTTCTAAGGTTACAACTTTTCTCCGGAGTTGTCAATTTGGAGGGATTGGAGAGGCTGTAAAAAGATTTCTCTTAACAACGAGGTTAGTTTCAAGAACTTCTCAGAATCTCCCTTCACTCTATGGAAAAGGGTAGCAGCTAGCCAATTAGCTGGAAGCGGAAAGGGCAGATCTTAACTGCTTGTAGAAATAGGAAGGATATATTCCCGGTATCCAATTGAGTGATAAACCTAATTGTGTGATATACTACATGATCAATATTAGAAATTTGGCTTCGGCACCTTTCGGTCAACCCGACTAACTCAAAATCGATGGTTCATAACGGAATCCAAGAGTTCCTCCCGATAGGACCACTCAAGCTATTTCCCAATTAATGATTTGAAGTACCAATACGGAAGTAAACATTCTCGCTTTTGTAGCCACCGCACTTTTCATCCTAATTCCGACAGCTTTTCTACTGATTCTCTACATTCAGACAGCCGCTCAGAATAATGGGTAGTTATCAACTGATCTGATTGGTTTAGACTTATCAGTAATTTTCTCGCCACGGGAGCAACTCAACTGGGGGAAGAGATGAAAAGAGGTTTAATTCTTTTCATAAAATGCAGCGAGACAGAATTTGGTATTCTAGGAGAAGGTGCGTACCTATTTGTTACTACCACATTGCCGAGTTGGTAGTACGTAACACCATCTCCTGGTTAGGTTTCTTCTCCCCAATCGTAGTGCGTCACTTCTCCAAAGTTCTGTCGCTTAGCTCTGTTGTCCGCTACTCCAGATGGAATTACTAGAAATTGATAGATCAGTTGTTGATCTATCAATTTCGCATTTCCACCGAATCGGTGCTGCTTCCCGCGATCCGCTTAACGGGTAGCAACGGGTTTAAACTCAATCAGGGGAAAAAACTATTAATTATTGCACTACACCAGTTTTTGAAGCAACGGGTTGAAGTAATGATTCTTTGTTAGAATCCCTCAACTAATTATATCCTTCTTGTATCTGGACAATACATCTCTTCTTTCTAAATTTCCTAATTTCTCCATGAACAGGAACAGACAATTTATACGCGAGGAAATGTATGTGATTGATGTATGCTTCTTGTCTATTTCTACTGGGGCATAGCTTCCAAATCTACCTGGTGAAGGATCGATCTGACGAATAAGGACCAATTAGTCACTTGACACACACACGTCACAACCCACTTCTTCCCCGAACTACGAGCGAAAGAGAAAACGTAGAAATTGCCATCGAGGCAGCCCAAGCTATAGTGACTGAGTCCATAGTTAAAATTCCTATCTTTTCACTCCCCAAATTTTATCGATAACTAGCTTCAAGTTCAGGTGCAGATTAAATCTTGGAAAACGTCAAGAGACATAGTAAGAATCAGATATCTATTTCTGTAGGATACTACCCTGGTAGCGAGAAACAACGAGTATTTCTAAATCCAAGCCATATTTTTAAATGTTACTGGTTGGGTTTTATTTTTTCGAAGAAATCGTCAATTTCTGCTTGCAGCTGACTAAGTAGTAGTATAATCACTCGGGATTGTCGATGCGTGACGCGTTGAGATACATGGGATGTGGCAGGCTATAACAAGCTATAGAGCAACACAACTATGTCCGATTCCGGCGCAACAAACAATCCCCGAAACCCCCCTTGGGGGGGAGTCTACTTCTTTTTTCTATGAATTTAAGAATTCAATCTTTCTTTCCCAACTCCTTGTCTAGGCGACACCCAGATTCGAACTGGGGAATTGAAGATTTGCAGTCTTCCGTCTTACCACTTGACTATATCGCCCTGTCTGAAAGATTTTTCTACCTGGGAAAAAACTTTTTAAATTGACACATTCCTTTTGCAAGTTAAGTAAAACATCTGAGTATACTACTGATATGGAAGACTGGCAAGTCGTCTCTCTTTTCTACTCTCAATTCAACTTCGTAGTTTTACATCCATCCATTTACGGAACAACAGCCCTCGATGCAGCCCAGTCCTTGCGCATTGAATCTTTGTTTGAGATTTCTGGGGATAAGTTTAGTACATGTTTTTATTTTATGTCAAACCTTTTTGTTTCCTCGAAGTAGGCGGATAGCGGGAATCGAACCCGCGTCACCTCCTTGGCAAAGAGGTATTTTACCACTCAACTATATCCGCGCAATCCGTCACTTCATTTTACGTATCCAATTGCATCTAGTTTCAATAAACTTGTTTCTATACATACCGTGTTTCAATATTTGACAAGTTAAAGTTAACTCCACAAATTCCTATTTGTTATTCTTCAAGATTAACTTAAAGTGACTTCTCTATCACAAATCCTCTAGGAGGAAAGAATCTGTTTGTCTCGTCTGACATTTGAAGTCCCCACCCGTAACGGTAAGTTACGAGGGGAGAAACCAAAACAGATCCCTAAGAAATAAAGGAATTGGGTATACCTACCAAAAAGACTAATCCAATCCATAATGAGGCCCCTGAAAAAACAATATTTCTGTTGTCGGACCATCCTCCGGGAGATGCAAACGCCACGGGCACACCAACAATTAGTAGGAATGAAGTAGCAATTAATGCAAATAGAGCAAATTGAAAAGCGGTAGTCATAGTTTTGATTCCTTTCGCATGAGGAATTGATTGTCTGTACCACCTAATCCCCATCCGACGGAGCTGCTGCGAAGTTTTGTAGGGAGCAAACGTCTATTTTATTCTAACTTTTCAAACCCTCTATAACAAAACACTTCTTAGGTCGAAAAATTAGCTCGCCCCGCCCGCTATTGAAGGTACTTATCCGACGCACTAATATTTCCATCCTGGATCCGTTGTGGCAACGGTAGAAAAAAAAAAGTCTATTTCTATACAGAAAAATGTCAAAATCAAAAACTATTGCTACTCAATTGTCTACCTCAATCATTTGGGAGACGTGGTTCACACTTTTCTCCGAGTGTCGGAGTAAGAATGTGCCTATTGAGGAGAGATGGTCGATCTGGGAGAGATGGTCGAGTGGTTTAAGGCTCCAGTCTTGAAAACTGGCATGGCGCCAAGATGCCATCGAGGGTTCGAATCCCTCTCTCTCCTAACATATTTGAATCAGCCAAACAAGGGGGTGCTAGCTGCAAAGAGTTTTTCGTTGCAAAAAACCACTACTTGCCATATAACAGAGTACGAGGTGAGCTGGAATCTACCTATCCAGTTGGATAGATAGATTTTAAATAATATGAAGAATTAAGCAACGACGTTAGGAAGAGCAATTATTATTTCTTCACCTACTAGCGGGTGCAACATTCTTAACCTATTTTCTCTTGCCATCGCTAGCTCCTAATCTAGACACACTCTTTTTTGGATTTTAATTAAGGGGTGTCATAGAAAGAACGGGTTCGGTATCGCGGTCAATTCCTTTTTCAAATCCAGCTGCGGCTGCGCGAGCCCTACCCGCATGCCAAAGATGACCCACAAAAAAGAAGAATCCTAGGACGAAGTGAGAAGTTGCTAACCAACTTCGGGGAGATACGTAGTTCACGGCATTGATCTCGGTAGCTACCCCACCTACGGAGTTTAAGGATCCCAGGGGTGCGTGAGTCATATATTCCGCGGATCGTCGCTCCTGCCATGGTTGTATATCCCTTTTTAACTTACTGAGATCTAAACCATTTGGGCCTCTTAAAGGTTCTAACCAAGGAGCGCGAAGATCCCAGAAGCGCATGGTTTCGCCCCCAAAAATAATTTCTCCGGTGGGAGAACGCATTAGGTATTTTCCTAAACCAGTAGGTCCTTGGGCAGAACCTATGTTGGCGCCGAGACGTTGGTCTCTGACAAGGAAAGTAAAAGCTTGAGCCTGAGAAGCCTCTGGACCGGTGGGACCATAAAATTCACTGGGATATGCTGTGTTGTTGAACCAAACGAAGCAGCAGGCAGTGACACCAAATATGGAAAGAGCCCCCAAGCTGTAGGATAAGTAAGCCTCTCCGGACCATACAAAAGCTCGACGAGCCCAGGCAAACGGTTTTGTCAATATGTGCCAAATTCCACCGAAAATACAGATGGATCCCAGCCACACATGTCCCCCAACAATATCTTCCAGATTATCTACACTTGCAATCCACCCTTCTCCGCCAAACGGAGATTTCAGTAAGTAACCGAAGATAATGTTGGGATTTAAGGTAAGATTCGTAATTTCTCTTACATCTCCGCCACCGGGTGCCCATGTATCATACAACCCTCCAAAATAGAGTGCTTTGAAAACCAGTAAGAAAGCGCCAAGACCTAGTAGTATTAGATGAATACCAAGAATTGTAGTCATCTTATTCTTATCTTTCCAAGTGTAACCAAAGAAGGGAAAAGATTCTTCCAAAGTCTCGGGACCAATCAAAGCATGATATATGCCCCCAAAGCCCAACACTGCGGAAGAAATCAAATGTAGCACTCCAGAGACAAAGTAAGGGAAGGTATCGGTCACTTCTCCACCAGGGCCTACTCCCCAACCCAGACTAGCCAGGTGGGGAAGTAGAATTAGTCCCTGCTCATACATAGGTTTCTCCGATACGAAGTGAGCTACTTCAAATAGATTCATAGCTCCAGCCCAAAAGACAATCAGACCAGCATGAGCCACATGGGCACCAAGCAATTTACCAGATAGATTAATCAACCGGGCGTTTCCCGCCCACCAAGCAAAACCTGTGGTTTCCTGATCGCGACCACCCAGCAGGAGGGTTCCATTAAAGAGCGTTTCCACGGGGTAAAACCTCCTCGGGGAATACAAGATTTTCGTGAGGCTGATCTTGGGCTGCCATCCAGGCACGGATCCCCTCGTTTAGTAAGATATTTTTTGTGTAGAAAGTCTCGAACTCGGGATCTTCTGCTGCACGAATTTCTTGGGAAACAAAATCATACGCACGCAAATTTAAGGCGAGACCAACCACTCCGATAGCACTCATCCATAAACCCGTCACTGGCACGAATAACATGAAGAAGTGTAACCAACGTTTGTTGGAGAAGGCAACGCCGAAGATTTGGGACCAGAAGCGATTTGCAGTTACCATCGAATAAGTCTCTTCAGACTGAGTCGGATTGAAAGCTCGAAATGTGTTTGCACCGTCGCCGTCCTCAAAAAGAGTATTTTCAACCGTCGCACCGTGAATAGCACATAAAAGGGCAGCACCAAGAACTCCTGCAACTCCCATCATATGAAATGGATTCAGAGTCCAATTATGAAAACCCTGAAAAAACAGAATGAATCGGAAAATAGCCGCTACACCAAAACTAGGTGCGAAGAACCAACCGGATTGTCCCAAAGGATAAATCAAAAATACGGAAACAAAAACCGCAATCGGAGCAGAAAAAGCTACTGCGTTGTAAGGACGTAGTTGCACGGACCTAGCCAGTTCGAATTGGCGTAACATAAAACCTATCAAAGCAAAAGATCCATGAAGAGCGACAAAAGTCCATAAACCCCCCAATTGGCACCAACGTGTGAAGTCTCCCTGTGCTTCAGGACCCCATAAGAGAAGCAAAGAGTGGGCCAAACTATTGGCAGGGGTAGATACCGCAGCAGTCAAAAAGTTGCATCCCTCCAAGTAGGAACTAGCTAATCCATGAGTGTACCAAGAAGTCACAAAGGTCGTACCCGTGAACCAACCGCCCAGAGCGAAATAAGCAGTGGGAAAAAGTAGTAGGCCGGACCAACCCACAAATACGAAACGATCTCTCCTGAGCCAGTCGTCCATACTGTCAAATAAATCTTTCGGTTCTTTGGAAGATTTTCCAATGGCAATTGTCATATCTGCCTCCCCACTAAGCTCCCCAAACCACTTCCGGGTCCCTCATTCTCCTTTTTTCTCCACCCCACAAGCCGGTAGAGCTACCGAGATCACCAAATCAATTGATTTTGCCAGAATTTGTCGTGCAAAATCAAGACTCGTGAGATTTCTACTAGGTTTTTTTTTTTACTTTTCCTTAATCTTCCTTCAATTTCTCTATTCTTCGCTGTTATTTTTGCCCAATCACCTTTTCTCCCCGCTTCTCGTTTGAATATATCACCCCCGCTTGTTTCTGGGAGATCCTTTCTCCCACGTCATATATTTCTTTGAGAACTAGGTTAGCCCCCCTTTTCTTCCAGGACTTTGCTAACTATTTTAACACAACAACGAACGCGATCCAATGGAAAAGGGAGTTATTTACCAAAATCTAAAGGGAGATAAATACTAAATCTCGTAGTAAATATAGGGAACATTTTATGTAGAGAACGATGCAGAACTTTTATTTTATCTTCTATCTACCTCTACTTAGAGGATATCTAGATACTTATTTTAGTAATCCCCGGGAAAATCCAAAACAGTTTTGGTCTTGACTAACAGAAATAAGTAGCAACATATCATTGCTCGTCTCCGACGGAGAGTGTGTTGAAAATTTCTGCATCAAGACGAATAACTACGTCTCCACTCCGAATCCTAACAGTGTAAACAGTTGAAAACTATTTGGGAAATGTAAGAACCGAGAAGAATGCCAAAAACTAGGAATAGTTTCAGTAATTGGGAATTGTTTTGGGATACAGGAGTAAAGAGGAACTACTCCCCAAATTCCACCTCCTATTCTGTACCTTCTTCTTTAACTTTTTTTGCAACTGCAGATGTATATACATATATAACATATGCCGCCGGATTTGCATTGGATTCCCGAGGTAAGAATAACCGAAATGCATCTGGTGTAAAAAATTATATCTAACTGATTTTCCAATACTATTACTATGAGAGACAAAAAACTATTTCTTGTTTCCTGCCACAAATTTCTTCTGGAGCTAGGTCGCCACGCAGGAAACAAGAAATAGTGAAAAGTAAGAAATATCTCTGGCTGTGGCAACTCCAGTATCTCTCTGCCGAGTCGAGGCTACTGGATATATGATGGATCTTACACAACTGTAAGATTCTTTTATTTCACTTTTATTTCAGCCCCTTGTCGGATTTGAACCGACGACTTACGCCTTACCATGGCGTTACTCTACCGCTGAGTTAAAAGGGCTTACTTGGGATTTTGAGTAGCGAGGTGAAAGTAAGATTTTTACTTCGTTGATTGGATCAATTAAGCTGCACCCATCAAGAAAACCTCAGTAAAAAAAAATAAAAAAAAAAAAGAAATCACTTTCTTTTTTTTTTTATTTTTTCAATCCCCGGTAGAAACTACCAATGGATCAAGAAAATCATTGGCAGTTGACTTTGCGGAGACGGGATTTGAACCCGTGACCTCAAGGTTATGAGCCTCGCGAGCTACCAAGCTGCTCCACCCCGCGCAGTTAATGCTCCAGTGTAGTTATTATACATCTCTTGAGTAATGAGATCGAGCCTAAATGAGGGAGATAAGTAAGAAGTATTCCATTTATACATCTATCTATCTATCCAGATAGATAGATAGATGATAGGTGGGTGAGATTCCAATTCCATAGGCGGACGGTTGGGCAGGGGGAGGGTGGGGAAGATGTTATTCTACCAACTAGATTTTAACACTCCAGGCAATATGCAGCTGTGTGCCATCTCGCGGGGTACGTGTCTGGAAAAACCAAAATCTCGATAATTAGATCTGGGTCGTCCGGTTAGGGAGCACCGGTTACGGAGACGAACACGTGCACTGTTGCGTGGTAAAGACTGCAATCTTTCGGAAATAATTATTTTATCTTGGATCCGCGAACTATTCTTAATCTCTCGTCTCAAGAGTTGGCGAAGAACATTATATTTTTTCACCAATTTTTTTTTATTATTTTCTTTTTCAATAAGACTTTTCTTCGCCATAATCGGTAGGTAGGTGGGCAGAGTTGTATTATATGTTAGTACGAAACAAATGAAACTCACAGCCGAAATTGCTCCTCACCAATAACCTTGTGAAGTGAATCTTTATTCCTTCTTATGTAGGTAGTCGATGTTCCAGATGTAAGAGATAGTGAGGCTGAATCCAAAGCGAGAACATAGGATTTGGTAGTCGAACGAAACCGACTAGCCAAATTTACCCGATGTAGATGCTATTAAGAAAGCCGCGTAGGTAAATACGTAACCTACAGAGAAGTGGGCTAATCCAACTAATCGTGCTTGAACGATAGAAAGCGCAACTGGCTTATCTTTCCACCGGATCACGTTTGCAAGGGGTGTTCGTTCATGAGCCCAAGCTAGAGTTTCAATGAGTTCTTGCCAGTAGCCGCGCCACGAAATTAGAAACATAAACCCAGTAGCCCAAACGAGATGCCCAAATAAAAACATCCAAGCCCACACAGATAAGCTGTTCATACCAAAGGGGTTATAGCCATTAATAAGCTGCGAGGAATTTAGCCGTAAATAATCCCTCAACCATCCCATTAGATATGTAGAAGATTCGTTGAATTGAGCAGCGTTTCCTTGCCATAGAGTAATGTGTTTCCAGTGCCAATAGAAGGTGACCCATCCAATAGTGTTCAGCATCCAAAAAACAGCTAAATAGAAAGCATCCCAAGCGGAAATGTCGCAAGTTCCGCCTCGGCCGGGGCCATCGCAAGGAAAACTGTAACCAAATTCCTTCTTATCCGGCATCAACTTGGAGCCGCGTGCGTCTAATGCACCTTTCACCAGAATTAGTGTAGTTGTGTGCAAACCCAAAGCAATGGCGTGGTGAACCAGAAAATCTCCAGGACCAATCGTTAAGAATAATGAATTACTGCTACTGTTAACAGCATCTAACCAGCCAGGTAACCACAAGCCCCGACCGGCATTACTTGCCGGACTATCTGCTGAAGAGAGAAGCACGTCAAAACCATATGAAGCTTTACCGTGAGCAGATTGGATCCACTGAGCAAATACGGGTTCAATGAGAATCTGTTTTTCCGGAGTCCCAAAAGCTAACATCACATCATTATGAACATAAATACCTAACGTATGAAAACCCAGAAATAAACTAGCCCAACTCAAGTGAGATATTATTGCTTCTTTGTGCTCCAACATTCTTGCCAAAACATTATCTCTATTTTGCTCGGGATCATAATCTCTGAGAAAGAAGATTGCTCCATGTGCAAAAGCTCCTGTCATTATAAATCCAGCGATGTATTGGTGATGAGTATATAGTGCGGCTTGGGTCGTATAATCCTGTGCCATAGAAGCATAAGCAGGTAAGGAATACATATGTTGTGCAACAAGGGAGGTGATGACTCCCAAAGCGGCTAAAGCAAGTCCTAATTGGAAATGGAGAGAATTATTCACTGTATCATAAAGTCCCTTGTGTCCACGTCCCAACTTACCTCCCGGAGGAATGTGAGCATCCAGAATTTCTTTCATGCTGTGCCCGATACCAAAGTTAGTTCTATACGTGTGGCCGGCAATTACAAACGCGACGGCTATTGCCAGGTGGTGATGAGCAATATCAGTTAGCCACAAACTCTGAGTTTGTGGATGGAATCCCCCTAAAAAAGTTGGAATAGCTGTTCCTGCCCCTCGGGTGCTATTGAACAAATGGGTGCTAGAGTCGGGATTTTGCGCATAAACGCTCCATTGACCCGAAAAAAATGGTCCCAACCCCTGTGGATGCGGAGCAGTAGTCAATAAGTCGTTCCACCTAACATGCCCGCCCCTTGCTTCGGGAATAGCTACGTGAACCAAGTGGCCTGTCCAAGCCAAGGAACTCACTCCAAATAATCCCGATAGGTGGTGATTAAGCCGAGATTCAGCATTTTTGAACCAGGAAATGCTTGGTTTCCATTTAGGTTGCAGGTGTAGCCAGCTAGCTAGTAGGAACGAAGCAGCAATAGCTAGCAGAAAAATGGATCCGGCATAGAGATCTTGATTATTGCGTAGACCAATGGTGTACCACCACTGATACACCCCGGAATAGGCAATATTGACCGGACCCGCGGCCCCCCCTCGGGTGTAAGCCTCGACTGCTGGTTGACCAAAATGAGGATCCCAAATGGCATGAGCAATCGGCCTCACATGTAATGGGTCCTGTACCCATATTTCAAAGTTGCCCTGCCAAGCTACGTGGAACAGATTCCCAGAGGTCCAAAGAAAAATAATAGCTAACTGACCGAAGTGAGATGCAAATATTCTCTGATAGAGACGTTCTTCGGTAGTATCGTCATGACTTTCGAAATCATGCGCAGTGGCTATGCCAAACCAGATACGACGAGTAGTTGGGTCCTGGGCTAGACCCTGGCTGAACTTTGGAAATCTTGATACCGTAATGTCTCTCAAATCCTCCTAGCCATTATCCCACTGCAACGATTCTCGCCAGGAAGAATGCCCAAGTTGTGGCGATTCCACCCAGAAGGTAATGAGTTACTCCCACCGCACGTCCTTGTATAATACTTAGGGCTCTCGGTTGGGTGACGGGAGCAACTTTTAATTTGTTATGAGCCCAGACTATAGATTCAATGAGTTCTTGCCAATAGCCGCGACCACTGAATAAAAACATTAGGCTAAAGGCCCAGACAAAATGAGCCCCTAAGAATAGAAGCCCATATGCGGATAATGAAGAACCATATGACTGAATAACTTGAGAAGCCTGTGCCCACAAAAAATCTCGCAGCCATCCATTGATTGTCGTCGAACTTTGTGCGAAGTTTCCTCCAGTAATGTGACTCACTGCTCCCTGTTCACCTACACTTCCCCATACATCCGATTGCATCTTCCAGCTGAAATGAAATATAACTACTGAAATGGAGTTGTACATCCAAAACAGCCCCAAGAATACGTGATCCCAGGCAGATACTTGGCAGGTGCCCCCTCTTCCGGGGCCGTCGCAAGGAAAACGAAAACCAAGATTTGCTTTGTCAGGTATTAGTCGGGAGCTACGTGCAAATAATACACCTTTCAATAATATTAGTACAGTGACATGAATTGTGAATGCGTGGATGTGGTGCACCAAGAAATCTGCGGTCCCTAATGGAATCGGGGCTAAGGCCACCTTGCCGGCTACTGCTACTAAGTCGCCCCCACCCCAGGTTAAGCTGGTGCTTGCCGCCGCGTTTGGTGCAGTCGATCCGGGAGCCAAGGCGTGAGTATTCTGAACCCATTGGGCAAATATCGGTTGCAATTGAATGGCGGTATCCGAGAACATATCTTGAGGACGCCCCAAGGCGCTCATGGTATCGTTGTGTATATAAAGACCGAAGCTATGAAAACCGAGGAAGATGCAAACCCAGTTGAGATGTGAGATTATTGCATCACGATGACGAATGACGCGATCCAACAAATTGTTGTATTGAGTAGTTGGATCGTAGTCTCTTACAACGAAGATGGCTGCATGTGCAGCTGCTCCAACGACTAAGAAACCTCCTATCCACATGTGATGTGTAAACAGAGAAAGTTGTGTGGCATAGTCAGTGGCTAAGTAGGGATAAGGAGGCATGGCATACATATGGTGAGAGACAATAATTGTTAGGGATCCGAGAATGGCGAGATTAATAGCTAATTGAGCGTGCCACGAACTTGTCAAAATCTCGTAAATACCCTTGTGTCCCTCACCCGTAAAAGGTCCTTTATGGGCTTCCAGTATTTCCCTCGTACTATGTCCGATACCCCAATTTGTCCTGTACATATGGCCAGCTATCAAAAAGAGAACCGCAATGGCTAAATGATGATGCGCGGTATCAGTCAACCAAAGACCCCCTGTTACTGGGTTCAATCCACCGCGAAAAGTCAGAAAATCCGAGTATTCCGACCAATTCAAGGTGAAAAATGGGATTAATCCTTTTGCAAAACTTGGATACGTCTGAGCTAAAAGATCACGATTAAGAATGAGTTCGTGAGGAAGTGGTATTTCTTCGGGATCGACGCCTGCGTCTAGTAGCTGATTGATCGGAAGCGATACGTGTATCTGATGTCCTGCCCACGCTAGAGATCCCAATCCCAATAGACCGGCCAAGTGATGATTTAACATGGATTCCACATTTCGAAACCAAGCCAATTTCGGGGCAGCCTTGTGGTAGTGAAACCAACCGGCAAAAAGCATCAATCCGGCAAAAACTAAAGCACCAACGGCTGTGCAATAAAGCTGTAACTCGCTAGTTATTCCGGAAGCTCGCCAGAGCTGGAAGAATCCAGACGTTATCTGCACGCCTTGAAACCCTCCGCCCACATCTCCATTAAGTATTTCTTGACCCACTATTGGCCAAACGACTTGGGCACTGGGTTTCACGTGTGTGGGATCATTGAGCCATGCTTCGTAGTTGGAAAACCGGGCTCCATGAAAATACATGCCGCTTAGCCAAATAAAAATAATAGCTAGTTGGCCAAAATGCGCACTAAATATCTTACGAGATATATCCTCTAAATCATTGGTATGACTATCGAAGTCGTGGGCATCGGCGTGTAGGTTCCAAATCCATGTAGTGGTACTGGGACCCTTAGCCAAATTTCTAGAAAAATGTCCAGGCTGAGCCCACCTCTCAAAAGAGGTTTTTACGGGATCCTTCTCTACCATAATTTTGACTTCTGGTTCTGGCGAACGAATAGTCATTGGGACTCTCCTCTCTTCGAGCAGGGGATAGCAACAACCTACCAACAGGAGATATAAAACTTCTGAAAATTGAGAGTTTCATTAGCATGCAGGAATTTCTTACCTTCCTCAAATTTGAAATTTGAACAGCTATAAGAGATGGTGCGGGATAACCTTTCAGTGGTATTATTACATGGCTTATCAGCGCCTAATGGACTTGATTAGACTAGTTGCCCGTCCGATGGGGGGGGGGTAGGCAAGGAAGTAGGGGGGAAGGCAGTCGGCGTGGCGTCTTATGAAAAAAAAATTACTTACTCTTTTCTACTTCCCAACCTAGGAAGTCATGCTTCTCATGTACTATTGCTCCAACTTTCCCACCGCTGAGATAGGGAAGAGCGTCCCGTGATTTTCGGCCAATTCTGTGCTTCGGCATAATTGTCGGGGGAAAGTGCTATTGCCCGTCGCCAATACTCAGCAGCCTGATCAAACCAAGCTTCCGAAATTCCTAAATCTCCTTGCTTAATGGCCTGTTCTCCTCGATCAGGATGGATGAGTCCTTTACCAGCAACTTCCTCCTTCAGAACCGAACTTGGGGGTTTCCCGCTCCATACGGCTCATACGACTGTGCCCTCAGCTTATGGCTTTTTAAATACTACTCCCAATGTGTGGTAGAAAATAAAATAATCAGGTTTTTAATTCTATTCGTTCCGAATAAAACTTTTTCCGCACTCACAGTTACTGGAAAGATAAGAAAGATCTTTCCCATCACTAACTACTTTATCTCAATACGGATCTCTCAAATTAGTAGATTTTTCCCTTTGGGATTTGGTACTACGCCGTGTCTCGCCAGTTAGTGTTTTTCCAACCGCCTCTGCTACAGAAACGAGTTGCTTAATTTTTTTGATGAGCCAGTCTCATTTCATTGTATCGACCCAGATTTTCAATGATAAATCCTTACGACGCTGCATCCCCTCATTTCATTAATTATCCATGGGACGGTTAGGCCAGTTACCTCTTTCAAATCCGGATTGCTTTGAAAGAAGCGGAATCCCGCAGCTACCAGCAACTCCCGTCCAGAAATATGCTTGAGGGAAGCCTTTTTCATCGGTTGAGTGGTCATGAACCGAGGAGTCCCGAGGCATAGGTAGTCGCACGTGGTGGCAGATCACAGCCATATTGTTGAAAGCTTGCGGTGAAAAGGAATTACGCTCCAGCGCTTGAAAGTAGTATTCCAAAGCTTCCGCATGTTTTCCATTACTGGTATGAATAAGACCTATATTGTGTAGTATGTAACTTCGGTCGTAAGAATCAATCTCCAGACGCATGGCTTTGTAGTAACTACCCGAAGCTTCTGCATATTCTCCTTCTGATTGGGCCGACATCCGTTACGGTTGCTTACGCAGAAAAGCTCCGCTTCAAAACCGCACGTGAAACTTCCGTATCATACGGCTCCTCCCGCCTGATTCAATTTTCGGGAAAACAATTTGAATCTGAGTAATATCACTACTCTTGCTCCTGAAAAACTTTGTAGTTAGGCAGGGGTTAGTGTCTTACGAAACTGGTATCTAACCATCCTTCTTACAAGGAGTTTTTTCTCTGCCGGGTCGATTGTAAGCATCGCCGCATCGGTAGCTAGACTCCCTGTCAATTTCTTCGTTTCCAACGCTTCGTTTTTCAGAGGATTATTCACCCCGGCAATCTTCGATGATTCAAGGGGTATCCAACATACAAACGGGATGGTTGTTTGTTACCCCAATCACAATTAGTTGTTATCGCGACTCCGGAATTGTCAAAAACGCGTAACATTTGTCAAAGTCAGAGGTTGACGAAGAATTTGTATTGCCAATTTCTCTACGTGGTGTATACCCCCTCCACGCTTACTCTTAAAATTGATACGTGTCACGTATCAATTAACAGGTTTTACCTCCTGCTTGCTCGACAGATCCGCGGGAGATGGGAACCGTAGCTTGCGGGGCTGCATCAATCGTGGATACGCGACCGAAGGGTTCGTTTGACAGTCCAAATACACCTCTCTCAAATGTGGGCTTCTGAATTTAGGAGTTTTCTCCAATTAATTGGAAATAGTTCCAAAATGCCTCCCTTCTCGAATCGCACCGTCCCTGTAGTATATAAAAGCTTCCCTCTCCCTCTTAGTTGTAGGTAGAATTCGTGTTAGAATATCCGCTAAGATTGTGAAAGTTTTATCAATAAAATTATCATTTCTTTGCGACCTAGGCATAATCAAAATTAACTCCTTGTTTTCCTTTTATAACTTCACCTATTATTAGTCTGCCAATTGAGATTACGGAAGAGGGGAAGAAAATCTATTCGGATGACAGGTTGGAAAAAAGAAATGGTGGAGTGATAAAGTGATAAGTGGTGCAGTGAGAAATTGCGTTGAAAGCTTCCGTCGCCTTATACCTCTACTTCGAAGAGTAGTTATTGACAATGAATACCCAAAAATTAGTTGTCATTTCACCGGCTGAAGTCCTAAAATAAAATCAGATGTTTCACTGTTGAAAAGTCTAAGCTCCGGGAAAGGTGGCCGAGTGGTTTAAGGTGTAGCACCGGAAATGCTATGTAGATTCTTAACTACCGAGGGTTCGAATCCCTCCCTTTCCTATTTCCACTATTACGCATTTAGAACTATTTCCGTCTATCTTTCTAAATGTAGGTAAGCAGTTATCTTGGAGAAGATGGATTCAAAATAATAAATTTAATTTGTTTCCAAAAGGAGTTGAAATAAAAGAATACTTTGCCAGAAACAATATAGAAATAATACCTTTCTTCATTTTGGCATCAAATGCATTGAATTCGCGCATAGCTTTAACTTGAAAATAACGTCGTGGGCCAAATCAAGTTAAAGGATTAAGAGGTAGACGGAATAGCTTTTTATTACTTTCCACTAATCCACCTCCCAATTTGCATCATTCTGAGTTCTCCAAACAAGTATTATCACGATAAGAATCTCCGAAGTAGTTGATTAAATTGCATGAGAGCTTATTCTACTAAGCTTTTCGAGAGTAATACTCAACAACTAACAATTCATTTATATCCAAATTGACAGATTCGCGGTTGACCATATGGTTGACTAATCCCGTTGGTTCATTTGTCTTTGAGAGAGACAAGCTTAAGTGATTTGGTACTTCGTCTCCCCTTAAAGATTCACCTTTTGACACATTGCCGGAAGTTGGTCGGTTCCGAATAGTGATAATATCCCCAGGTTTACATCGGTAGCTTGGTATATCCACAATACGATGGTTCACTAAAATATGTCTGTGACTAACCAATTGTCGGGCAGCGGGAATTGTGCAAGCCATGCCTAACTGAAAAATGACATTATCCAGACGCATCTCAAGCAGTTGAAGTGGCACTTGACCTGTTGAACCCCTAGTTCTTCTAGCAATACGAACGTATTTGAGTAATTGGCGTTCTGTTAATCCATAATTGAGGCGTAATTTTTGTTTGGCCTCCAAACGTACACAGAATTGAGAGATTTTTCTCGAAGCTGATTGGTCGGCAGCAAGTCGAAATTCCCCCAAGTTGTATGCATTACTCTTACCCACGAGTCCTGGCAAATTTTTCAGACGACGCATCGACTTTAGACGAGGTCCTCGATACCGAGACGTAAAAACTCCTTTTCTATAAGTTCTATAAGGGAAATGCTAAAATCTATGTTTTCCAAGTGAAAACGAAGAGGAAAAAGAAGAAAACTCTGGGGTCGGCGTGGAAATCTTATCTTTCTCCACGGCCAATTCTGGTAGAAGTGGATCAACACTAGTATCTGTGGAAATCATAACATATAGATAAAAATTAAGAAATATGCACTTTGATTTGTTGAAAGTATTCAAATGGAAAGATGGGTGGGGGCAAACATAATTCATTACCGGTGCATGCGCAAATTTGTACCTAATGAGAGAAAGATGTCACGGCATATACATTTACATAAAACTGCTGGAAGGAAAATTCAAATGGCTTAATAGGACAGGTGTATTGCCTCGAGTAGTGTGTCCCTATATACTTACTTCAGCAATGAGTAGAAAGAAATTCTGAAAGATGAGGCATTCAGTCCCGACAATTTCTCTCGTGCAAATTATTCTCCTTAGCAAATGGGAAACGAGGTTGGGGAGGAACGTGGTAGAGCAAAAGCAGAAGAGTTAGAATGTTTAGACATATGCAGATTTGTACATCTATATACATGTTAGCTTTCTCTCATTTGGTAGCTTATCGCCTGAATAGAGTGGAGACGGGTCGGTCTGCATCAAAACTTTTTGGAAACTAGCGGGAATAAATAGATATCTAGGTCTTTTCCTTCGCGGTTCATTGGGGCTTAAAAGTGGGGATATGGCGAAATGGTAGACGCAGCGGACTCAATCAGATTGAGCCTAGGTGTGGAAACGTATCAAGTGGCAACTCTCAGATTCAGGGAAACCCGGGATTATTCAGCAGGCAATCCTGAGCCAAACCTCGTCTCATCTTGTAGAGTAGCAATCAGATCGATAGAGAAAGCGAGATAGGTACAGAGACTCGAAGGGGGTCATTCTAACGGGCAAACTATTAGTGACTAGTCTTTCCAAAAAATGGATATTCAAATGTTCAATGTGGTTGACCGCATGAAGTGAAGGATATCGGAAAGCTTAAGTATAGTTAGGAAAAGGGATTTTAGTATTCGGAAAAGAACTCATTAGAAGCAGTTTGGAAAAAGCATTCATCCGCAGAATTGCACCAATATCTTGTTTCGTCAATTGATGGAGCGCTAGGTAAACCTCCTATCGAACCGCCAGTTCCGACATATCCTTGCTATCAGCCCTAACATCTCATTACATTCCTACAACTACTCCCCCCCACCTAGGATGAGCTAGTAGCAACTAATAATTTTCCCGCGGATGAAGGTAGAGTCCCATTCTACAAAGTTACGGATAACCTAGTAGCGACGCAAGTTGCAGTAGTAAGAAAATCCGTTGGTTTCGGCCGTGAGGGTTCAATTCCCTCTATCCCCAGCAGTGATAGTACTTATTTCACCCCATTAGATAAATTGAGATAGTTACGATTAAGATTTGGAAAACAACCTCAAACCCCTTTCATTTCACCTCGACAACGCATTTTGCAAATCAGCCATTCAGCCGGTTCAAATCCCTGACTGGCTTGATCGAACCCAAGTCTTCTTACAGACAGCGTAGCATGAAACAAATTGGCAGAAAGTAAAAAGGTCGCAAGTTTGATGGGGTAGACCCGAGGGCAAAGTTGCCTAACCTGTTTCGTCTTCGAAGAGGTCTTTTCCCCAGTTGGCCGGGGTAGCTCAGTGGGTAGAGCAGAGGACTGAAAATCCTCGTGTCACCAGTTCAAAGCTGGTTCCTGGCAACTGAGATAGTAGCTCACTCGACCGCTGGGGAAGCAGTCCTCTCCATTTTTTTGAAATGCCTCTCGTAATTTTTTAATCAAACCAATTTTTACAACTTTTTTGGTCCGAAGCAATATGCGTAGATGACTTGCCCGCCTAATCTGTCTCGCGGGGCAGAGCGAAAGAGATTGCTCCTGCCTGATGTTTACCGTTTTACTGCATCGCTTGGAAAACGGACTCTCTGTGTGTTTCGCGTGTCAAAAAAGTAACGACGTGTCAATTAGAGATTTTACAATTATCAAATGTTGATCTCGTAACGGGTAACCTTGCCGCATCGTACGTGAAATAGCTATACTAACCCAGCATATTTCAGGTATACCTTGGGTATAATAGTGACAACCTAATTTTTTATTAGTTTCCGTTTTTTTTTTTCAAAGGGATTTGTTTCTGCCGTTGCATTCTGCATCTCTTCCCTCGAACCCTTTGACCTACTTTCCTCCATCCGGGAAATAACCGAGTCTTTTTGATATTACAAGATAGATACGGAGTTAAACATGTCTGGGAATACAGGAGAGCGCCCCTTTGCCGATATAATCACTAGTATTCGATACTGGGTCATTCACAGCATTACTATACCCTCCCTGTTTATTGCAGGCTGGCTGTTTGTAAGTACAGGTTTAGCTTACGACGTTTCCGGAAGCCCCCGACCAAACGAATATTTCTCGGAGAGCCGACAAGAAGTTCCTCTAGTGACTGGTCGCTTCGACTCGCTAGAACAAGTTGATGCATTCGCAAAATCCTTTTAGGAGAAACCAACGGCTTTAGATAAAACTTATCCGATTTTCACCGTTAGATGGTTGGCCGTCCATGGATTAGCTGTACCTACGGTTTTTTTCTTAGGGTCTATATCAGCTACGCAATTCATTCAGAGATAGTTTTTGGCGAGCCTTGAATTTACGACACAACCAAATCCAAATAAGCAGAGCGTAGAGCCAAATCGTACAAGCCTTTATTGGGGACTATTGCCGATTTTTGTACTTGCTGTCCCATCTTCCAACTATTTCTTCAACTAGAAATTAGGCAGAATTGTCTGGAAAAGATCGAGATCCCAATTATTTGTGACTGTTTATGTCTGGAGTCGCGGCCAGTTAACAGCTATGAAGAGAAGGAGCGGTAAGGAGGCGTAGCAGATGACAAATACCACTGGAAGGGTTCCCTCGCGGCTGGTAGGTACTGTAGCCGGTACACTTGTGATAGGTTTGCCGGGTGTATTTTTTTACGGAGCTTATTCGGGGTTAGGGTCATCTCTCTAGAAATAATTTGTAAAAGTGTAAATTGGTCAATAGTTGATAGTCGATACTTTTCCTTTTTGCTTCAATTGCGGATTCAGTGGGAAAGTTGTACCGAATTGCACAAACGAAGTTTCCGTTTTTTCTTCTCTTTCTGACTCAAAATAAGGAGAGGAGAAGAAAAATGCTTTGATTAAGCAGATCTTGACTTCTCAAACTAGAAATGTCTTGATTTCACATCTGCTTTATAGACTCAACGATTGAACGTACTACTTACCCTCAGTAGGACTCCGCGTCGTAGCACATCTTGTCTCCGATTGGATGAGCCAATTGATTTCCTACCAAGTAATTTTGAGGAATAGAAGAGGTTTGAATCCGGTAACATCAATTCCTAATAAATTCTATTATTCAGAATACCATTTCTAAACATATTGCAGTGGGGTAAAATCTATAGATATCTATTTTATATACTCTATAGATTAAATAAAGAAAGATTCCAATTTCAAGGAAAAGACTTTGTTTGCTAGTAACTAATCCTAGTAGGATTTATCCGGCGACTTCTATCTATATACCGATAAACCGAAAACCAATATTTTTAGCACTTCTTATCATCATTTTTAGTGATGAGCAAGTGAGTTAGTCTGTCCCAATTTTTGTTTTCAACCTCTCCTCCTCATCTTTGCCGTTGCATCTGTAAATTATTGACTTGAATCTGCCATAATCAAGTTGGAAACATAGATGAAAAAGGGAAATCAATTAGTTCGGGAAAAGCGTTTTGGTAGCCCTGGGAATGTTGGTGATTCTGATTCCACCAACATTCCCGATTCCGCCGCTGACGTCTCTGAATCAACTTATCTACCAATAGGTATGACCAACCCTCCACACCCCACTATGTAACTTCCCAAGCTGACCTCTCCCCCACATTTGCTTGTCCAAACACATCTCGCAAACTATCTAACTGTCACAGATCACGCCCGGAACCCCCGATTTACAAAGTTAATAAATAACATTTCTGGTGTGGAACAGTGAGTCAAATGGGTTATCTGCTTCGAAGGGAGGGGTCCCAAGAAAGGGTGTAAAGGGTGTAATCAGAAATTCATTTCTGCTAACTGGACTTTCTCAAACTGCTTCTTCTTAAGCACAAGAAATATCTGTGCTAAAACAACCGATGCAAAGAAAGCTAAGAGACCTTGGATCCGGCGGGGATCTTGTAGTACGATTTCTACTTCTCCCTGACCAAATCCCCCAACATTGGGGTTACTAGTCAACGGTTGATCCGCTTTAACGAACTCACCTTCCGAAACAATGAGTTCGGGACCAGGAGGTATAACATCAACTGCTTCACGACCTCCAGCTGATTCTTCAATGGTAATTTCGTATCCACCCTTTCCCTCTCTCCGAGCAACCCCTTTTATCCTTCCTGTTGATGAGGCGGTATATACCGTGTTGTTACTTTTGCTCCCATCCGGATAGATTTGTCCCCTCCCCCTGTTCCCCCCCACATAAATGGGGTACTTTGAAAAATGCGCTTCTTTATTGGTGCCGGGGTCTGGTGATAAGACTGGAAATATAATTTCGCTGTATAACTTGCCCGGTACTGGGCCTACAACAATTATATTGTCCCTACCGGGTCGGTAAGTTTGGAACGATAATTTTCCCAATTTATTTCTTACTTCGGTTGGGATACGATTAGGGGGAGCTAATTGAAATCCTTCGGGTAAGATGAGAACGGCGCCGACATTTAGCCCCCCTTTTTTACCATTTGCCAGTACTTATTTTATCCACGTGTCATAAGGAATCTTAACAATTGCCTCGAATACAGTATTGGGAAGAACGGATTGCGGGGCCTCGAGATCAACGATTTTCTTGGCTAAATGACAATTGGCACACACAATACGACCTGTGGCTTCACGTGGATTTTCGTAGTTCTGTTGCGCAAAAATCGGATATGCATCTGATACATATGGACAGCTTAATTCCCCAAAAATGATTAATACTACAAGTGAAAAAATCCACCATTCCCTCATCCGTTTCTTTGTAATTGTCGTTTGCATAGATCGATAATTAGTCTTGAATATTTGTACAACCAGGTCGTAACGTTGTAGAATGTCAGTAAGTCTATTCTTTCTCCAATTCTTTTCCTCCCTTCAGTCATTCCACTTCCTCAGAGTAAATGACAATAAATGGAGAAGAGGTACAAATCCAAATGAGGGGCTGGGGTAGGATAGCTGGCTAATTGAAAATCCAAAGGATTGGTTGTCATTCACTCATGGTATGGTAAGTTGCCACAATTGAAGGAGATGTCCGATTCAAGTGACGAAAGATCCAATATTTAAACAGTGTATCCAAAATAACTGGAAAGGTTGAAACGAAGCAAGGAGTTACATATTTATTGGGAGTCAACCCAAAGTGTTCGAAGAGGGACTCCACCAATATTTCCCAACCATGAGGCGAGTGAAACCCTACACATAAATCAGTCAATAGAAGAATGGAAAACGCTTTCATTGTGTCATTCAAACTATAAAATGATTCTTGAATCCAAGAATTTAAAACCGCAAGTCTCTTTCGCCCCAGCAAAAGTAGGGAAAATAAAATGGCGATGCTAATCGTGTTGGTTGCTAGCTGCAACAATAGCTGAATATTTGGCTCATCATACGTTATTGCTAATCGAGTAGTTTCGTCACGCGCATCCGCATCAAGATGTTGCAACTGCGTATCTGCCAAATTGTCAGTCACAATATCGTTTAACCAGAGTAACGCTTCTGCTTCTCGGAGCTGCCTTAAAGCCTTTTCTTCTTGAAGCGGGTTCAGAAAGACTTGGCTCTGAAATAGGTTCCACCAACGCCTAATCCGGGGTTCCAAAAACCAATTTTCTATAGCGACTTGAAACGGGAAGAGGAGAAGGAGGAATCCAACATATTGGAGAGAAACATAGGCTTGGTTTTTGGCTAAATCAAAGTTATTATGTACTAATGAATTTGATTGATTTGCTAATTCCGCCTCAAATCTGGATAAGGTCCGAATTACAGACCGAGGCACCAAACTAATTGACTCGTAAGCTACTGGACTGTGATGAGAAACTCCTAATTCGTAGTTAAACGGTTCTTCAATCAATTTTTTCTCAGTTCGAAATAAAGAGATTTGTCTGGAACGAGGTTTTCCCCAAAAAGAAAACTCACTTGAAGTTGCTTCGATCCAAGCTAATTTCCTATTCATTTTTTCCAGATTATTCAACTTGTACCCACCAGCAGAGACAGAATTGCCTTCAAGTTTGTATTCCGATATACCGATGACTCCTTCCCCTTCAATGAGCGTTTTGCCGCCCACGTAAGAATTAGAACGAGATCTAAAAAATATATTGTCAAAAATTGAAAGATTTGGAAGCTTGTGCGGAGGTGGATCTAAACACCTTCTTGCCGAATAGTTGTCTGCAGAATAGAGGTGGGATCTGTAGCGTTTTCTCGAGAATGAACAAAGGGTATCTGTACAAGAATAAATCCCTGAATATTTATAGATTCCCCGAAGAAATAGACTAAATCTGTGTTCTAGAAGACTGAAACATATCACATATCTAGATTTGTTAGAAACCGCAGTTTTGGAGGCTGTTCGGTCTTTTGATGAATTCCCCGCCGCCAGGGGAACTGACTTCAGTTGCATGAGAGACAAAGAATCAGGCTGCAAATGCTTACTAGCTTCATAAGCTCTCTCCAAAGAACGATATGGAGTATTGAGAAACCATCGGATAAGTTTCCGTTTCCAGTGACATAATTTCATAGATTGATTATTCCTTAACCAGAAGGGGAGGGGGGGAGAAGGGGAGAAAAGAAATAAGAATTTGCGAAACAGAAGACTTATAATAAAAACTCTTATTTCATAATTAAGCTACTTCTTCTTTGAGAATCTTTTCAAACTTTTTCTTTTCTTACTGTAAGAACCTTCTCCGCGCTCTTTTGCATTACTTTGCAAAAAGATTCTTGTAAAGTACTTTAATAGACTTTTCAGGCTGAATTTCAAAATCCCTCGATTGATACACGTAGGAAACGAGCAAGTTCGGCAGCTTTTTCTTCCATATACTCCGGAGTAGAATTTTCGCCTCTGGTTAAAGGAATACTTTGCCGACCCCGCACTTTTAGGTAGAGAATTCGACTTGGAAAAAGACCTTCTTGATTTCTTAAACCAACCGCTTCAACATCTCCTAGTACAAGTCGGATTTGGATACGGCGATTCTTACCAGGAAAGCCCCATCGAAATATGGAAGAAATACCCTTACGCCTGTCAAAATAGTTATATCCGCTCCCCACATTCCAAAAAACAGTACACCATAGATACAATCCGAGGAAGAGGCCGGCGATCCCGTAAAAACACATTACAAGACCTTGCGGAAGAAATGTAATCTGGTTAGACGAAAGTATGGGAATCAGATCTTTGCCGATGCAACTAGAAAACCCCACCAGTAAAAAACCTGTTGCGCCGCAGACAAGGATACAGGCCCAACACAGATTTACAAATGTACGTGAGCCTCTTATAAACTCTACTTGGATCCATTTGGTGCGGGAACTCATAATTATTTCCTCAAGTTGCGTAATGGATGCTTTACTTCTGTTGTCTCGCTAGATTTAATTCTTGCCCCCCCCCCCCTCTCTCCGTTCCATTTTGCAGCTCATTCGTTAATTTCCCTTACGTTCCTCGTGCGCTAGTCGATGAAGGATTTCCAGATCAAGCCTATGGGTGGGGAACTCTCTAGAAGTGAAGTATTCTAGTTTGCCAATAAATGATCAATCTACATCTCAATTCTATGGGAAATGAGAATGAGACATAGATTGCAACAATATCAACAATATTTATTAATTGACTGCAAAAAAAAAAAATAAGGCGGAGGTATCCTCCGACGGGGAGTCACCCCGATTGGGTTTGGCTAGAAATAGATAGAGAATTCAATTCGAAGGAAGAGCGGGAAACCCACTTTTATTCCATCTCGGGAGACAAAGTAGATTACAGGATTTCATCCCGTTCTATATACAGGAATAGAGAAGCCATTGTAACTGCTGGAAGCAGTAAACCTACTAGCGGTACTAAAACGGAGGGTAGGTAAGATGCTGTCATGGTGAAAATTGCCTCACAAGAAGAAATGTTTATACATACGGCAACGTATCTGCGTCCTACTGCTCCTTTACCTAATGATATTCCTTCTGTCCCTTTAAGGAAAGGGCTTCCTAATTTGCACAACTAATATAATGTAACTCTTTTGTCTCACGGTATTTTTTGCAGTGAAAATAGATACACCAACAGCGAAGGAGCATCCCGCGTATCATTTCTTTGCCTTCTCATTCAAGCGATAAGATGCGGATCTGCAGGAAGTAAGACAATTAGATTTTGGGTCAATCTCAATTTTGCATTCCTCAATTCTTGTTGTAAGGAACTGATAAGTGAGGCTCAAATATTTCGCTCAAAACACCCTTCGGAAGATTACGTGGAATGATTGAATCGAGTAGCCCATTATCAAATAAAGACTCAGCTGCTTGAAAACCGTCAGGTATCTTCTGGCGCAACGTTTATTCAATTACCCTCTTACCAGCGAATGCTATATAGGCTTTAGACTCGGCAATAATTATATCTCCCAACATCCCAAAACTGGCAGTAACACCACCCGTGGTGGGATAGGTAGGAACAGATATGTAAAGCAATTTTTTTTGAACTTGATGGAGTTGCAAAACAGAAGAGATCTTAGCCATTTGCATCAAACTCAACGTCCCCTCCTGCATACGCGCTCCCCCAGAGGCACGAATAAGAACCAGTGGCAGAAGCTTTTGCGTGGCATATTCAATTAAACGAGTAATCTTTTCACCCACTACGGAACCCATACTTCCTCCCATGAAATTGAAGTCCATTACGCCAGGTGCAATAAGTGTTCCATTTAGATATCCTATACCTGTTTGAACAGCATCGGCTAGACCTGTCTTTTCTTGAGAAAGAAGTATACGATTTTCATGAGAATCCTCGTCTGAGAAACTTAAAACGTCTCTTGCGGACGTGTCTTCATCCAACGGAATCCACGTGTTGGGGTCAATTGAAAGTTCGATCCTTTCCATACTACTCATTGAAAGATGATAACCGCATTCTTCACAAACACTTCTATTTTGTTTCGAAAATTTCACATGAAGCATATTTCCACAGTTATCACACCGAGCCCATAATCCTTTGTTTGCGTTGACACTTACTCGTCTATCTCCCTCACTTGGGGTGGAGCTTTTTGTAGCTTCTTCGAGAAAAGATCCGATTAATCCACTAAATTTTCGCCTATCTTCAAACCAATTTATCACAGACGTAGCAATCTCCTCATCCGTTTTTCGTTAGCTTATGTAACACCGAATCTTTTCTATTTCTCAAAGGGATGGAATCTTCGTCCAATTGAGGCGGCGGGTACCATACGAGCAAATCGGAACCAACTCCGAGTTCATTGACAAAACAAAATTGGAGATTGAATAATTCTATCATCTACTTAATCAGTCATATTTTAGATGTTTAATTTCAATTATCCGACGAAGCAGGCAAAACAATAGCAAAATCGCACCTAATGAGATTGAGTGACCCGGTAAATCATCTTTGGGTATGTCATCGGTCATCGGGTTGTTAATTTTTGTATTTATTCTTTCAATGTGAATTGGTGGGGATTCGAACCCTCGGATCTGTGGATTGAAGACACGCGCTTTCCCTAATTTAGCGACCAATTACCTTGTTTCGAGGTACCAGGAGTATCGGATAAGAGAATTCTTTCCCGATACTCCTGGTATCAGTATATATCACAATCATTTATAGACGCATTTATAAATGAGCGCCAGAGCAAAGAACTTTGGAGAGTCTATTACAACGTATCAATTGTATCAAATTCAAATTTGATTGCTTTCCATATTTCGCATGCGGCAGCTAATTCCGGACTCCACTTACTAGCTTCACGAATGATTTCGTTACCTTCGCGGGCGAGGTCGCGACCCTCATTACGAGCCTGTACGCAAGCCTCCAACGCAACTCGGTTAGCTACGGCACCAGGTGCATTTCCCCAAGGATGTCCCAATGTTCCTCCACCAAATTGTAAAACGGAGTCGTCTCCGAAGATTTCGGTTAAGGCGGGCATGTGCCATACGTGTATACCTCCCGAAGCTACAGGGAAGACGCCCGGCATGGATACCCAATCTTGGGTAAAATAGATGCCGCGGCTACGATCCTTTTCGATGTAGTCGTCGCGAAGTAAGTCGACAAATCCTAGGGTAACTTCTCGTTCGCCTTCTAATTTGCCCACTACAGTTCCGGCATGGATGTGATCCCCGCCGGACATGCGTAATGCCTTAGCTAATACACGAAAATGCATACCGTGATTTTTCTGTCTATCGATGACAGCATGCATCGCCCTGTGAATGTGCAAAAGTAGTCCATTGTCTCTGCAGTAGAAGGCTAAGCTGGTATTTGCAGTAAACCCCCCCGTCAAGTAGTCATGCATGACAATTGGTGCACCCAATTCTCTGGCAAAAACAGCTCTTTTCATCATCTCTTCACACGTACCAGCAGTGGCATTCAAGTAATGCCCCTTGATTTCACCGGTTTCAGCCTGGGATTTGAAAAGGGCTTCTGCTACAAATAAGAATCGATCTCTCCACCGCATAAACGGTTGAGAATTCACGTTTTCATCATCTTTTGTAAAATCAAGTCCACCGCGGAGGCATTCATAAACCGCTCTACCATAATTCTTGGCAGACAAGCCCAATTTTGGCTTGATTGTACATCCCAATAGGGGACGTCCATATTTGTTTAGTTTATCCCTTTCCACCTGAATACCGTGGGGGGGTCCTATGAAAGTTTTGGAATAAGCGGGGGGAATTCGTAAGTCTTCCAGACGCAGAGCGCGTAGAGCTTTAAATCCAAAGACATTACCTACAATAGAGGTCAGCATATTGGTGACGGAACCTTCCTCAAATAAATCCAGGGGATAAGCTACATATGCAATATACTGATTCTCCTCTCCAGCTACGGGCTCGATGTCGTAGCACCGGCCCTTGTAGCGATCAAGACTAGTAAGTCCGTCTGTCCACACCGTGGTCCATGTACCTGTGGAAGATTCCGCAGCTACTGCAGCTCCGGCTTCCTCAGCCGGTACCCCAGGTTGTGGAGTCATTCGAAAAGCCGCTAAGATATCAGTGTCTTTAGTCTTGTATTCGGGAGTGTAATAGGTCAATCGGTAATCTTTGACACCAGCTTTGAATCCAACACCTGCTTTAGTCTCCGTTTGTGGCGACATGAGTTTGTTCCTCCCTATGACTGAAATAGTAAATCTTGTAATTATGAGATCTGCTCGGCATAGGTAGAGTATTTCAACGTGAGACATGAAGTGAATTTTGGTAATTCAACCTTCACACGATACTTATACCTGTCAAGAATCCACTTTGGAAATGGAACATTACCATTTTATATTGTGTCCGATGCGGGGTGCAACTAATAACCACGGTTTCCTACATAAACTGCTGAAAAAGGATAACTTCGCCCTATCCCGATACATTGACTCGGGAATCTGTTCGTGGTTAGACTGGTCCATGGATTGCAAACTAACTAAGGGTTGGTTGCCCATTTTACGTTTGAAGATCTGGAAATAGAAAAGACACATGACCCAAGAAAAAGAATTCAGTAGATGAAGCACCGATTCCGCGGGTATCGGGGTCGTGTGAAAAAAACTCTTTTCAATTCCCGACCCCTTTCATTGTGTCACTTCATTTTTCTATAGTCATATTTCATTTGCAAATTGGGGGTGGGGGGGGGGAGAGTCAAATGGGTGAACTTTTCTTGTTGCCAATTACTCGGCGGTGAAATACCACATACTTCTACTGATTCAGCAACTAACTAAAGACTAAAGGAAACACACCGAAACAGTTATGAAAACCAGTTCTTTCCTTTTCGAAATTTCTGAATTGGTGGAAAAAAAAGTGGGATACATTACCCAGATCATTGGACCAGTATTGGATGTGGCTTCTTCTCCGGGGGAAATGCCGAGCATCTACAACTCACTAGTAGTTAAGGGAAAAAACTCGGCGGGCCAGGAGATTAATGTTACTTGTGAGGTTCAACAATTATTAGGTAACAATGAAGTAAGAGCCGTAGCCACGAGTGCCACAGATGGTTTAATGAGAGGTATGGGCGCTGTTGATACGGGGGCTCCTCTAAGTGTTCCCGTCGGTGAAACCACTCTTGGCCGAATATTCAACGTCCTCGGTGAACCCGTAGACAATTTGGGTCCCGTACTAAATAGTGCAACATTTCCAATTCACAGATCCGCTCCGGCATTTACCCAATTGGATACTAAGTTATCGATTTTTGAAACGGGAATTAAAGTTGTGGATCTTTTGGCTCCATATCGTCGAGGTGGAAAAATTGGTTTATTTGGCGGAGCCGGAGTTGGAAAGACAGTTCTTATCATGGAATCGATCAATAATATTGCAAAAGCTCACGGAGGTGTATCTGTATTTGGCGGGGTGGGAGAACGTACACGTGAGGGTAATGACCTCTACATGGAAACGAAAGAGTCAAAAGTGATTAATGAACAGAATCTATCGGAATCAAAAGTGGCTTTGGTTTATGGTCAGATGAATGAACCACCGGGAGCTCGTATGAGAGTTGGCTTAACCGCTCCAACAATGGCGGAATATTTTCGAGATATCAACAAGCGAGATGTACTCCTATTTATTGACAACATTTTTCGCTTCGTCCAGGCGGGGTCGGAGGTCTCAGCATTACTCGGTAGAATGCCTTCCGCCGTGGGTTATCAGCCGACCCTTGGTACAGAAATGGGATCATTACAGGAAAGAATTACTTCCACCAAGGAAGGTTCAATAACTTCCATTCAAGCTGTTTACGTACCTGCAGATGATCTGACTGACCCAGCCCCCGCTACAACATTTGCGCATCTAGATGCTACAACTGTGCTTTCAAGAGGCTTAGCAGCAAAAGGTATCTATCCGGCTGTGGATCCGTTAGATTCAACTTCAACTATGTTGCAACCTTGGATTGTAGGTGAAGAGCATTATGAGACGGCACAGGGGGTTAAGCAGACTTTGCAGCGTTACAAGGAACTTCAAGATATTATAGCTATTCTCGGGCTAGACGAGTTATCCGAGGAGGATCGTTTGACGGTAGCTAGAGCTCGAAAAATAGAGCGTTTCCTGTCACAACCTTTTTTCGTGGCGGAAGTATTCACCGGTTCTCCGGGGAAATATGTTAGTTTACCAGAAACAATTAAGGGATTTCAAATGATTCTTCCAGGAGAGTTGGATAATCTCCCCGAGCAAGCTTTTTATTCAGTTGGAAATATTGACGAAGCCGCAGCAAAGGCTGCGGCTTTGCAGGCAGGAGGTCAATGAAAGCTATGGTATTACGTCTTTGCGTAATGGCCCCTAATCGAATAGTTTGGAATTCTGAGGTATGGGAAATTGTCCTATCCACTAATAGTGGTCAGATTGGCATACTACCTAATCATGCACCCCTCCTCGCAGCTTTGGATATGGGGGTTTCAAAGATACGTACTGATGGGCAATGGTCTGCAATGGCTTCGATGGGTGGCTTCGCCATGATAGATAATAATCGAGTGACAATATTAGTCAACGAGGCAGAGAGAGCTAGCGAAATTGATCCTGACGAAGCTCAAAGAGGTTTTCAAAAGGCTCAAGCCGAGTTAGCTGAAGCAGAAGGCAGGAGAAGGATAATAGAAGCCAACTTGACATTTAAAAGAGCTAAAGCCAGATTGGAAGCTTCAACTACCGTTTAGTTTACTTTTGCAAACCTGATACGATATTCCTGATGACCCAGCACAATAATTCTGCATCTCACTAATGTTACGGTGCTACGCGTCCACCATATCTTGCAAACAGTGAAACTTATCTTATTAGGTACCGATCCGATACCAATCTAGTAGTCGCGGTATCTAATAAGTGTTACCTACTATTGGATTTGAACCAATGACTCTCGCCGTATGAAAGCGATACTCTAACCGCTGAGTTAAGTAGGCCGTCGTCATCTCTTCCTACGCCGAAACTACGATTTCCACTTAGTTGTTGAGTGTGCCACTCACTATATATAGGTGTGCTACTTGCATAGATCAACATATCTATCTATAGACTTATTTGAATAGACATGTTGATTATACTTGCAAGAAGTAGTTTAAAGCAAGTTCATGCTCATAATTAAAAAATACACTTCCCCGCCGCTACCCATCAATGAATTTACTTGACAGAGATGAGTTGTCACAAGACAAGTAAGATATTTGTTACCCGAGCAGTTTCTTCAAGGGCTATAGCTCAGCGGTAGAGCATCTCGCTTACACGTGCGCCAACGTTTTTTGAAAGATTTGTCAAAACCCAACGACTCATGCAAAGACAAGACATTGCATGATCCATCTCTGCCTTACTTTTCTTGCCACAAAAGAACAGTAGCATTACAAATAAATCGAGTGCAAATCAATTTTGGGAAGTTGATATGGTGGATAATTAGTTTCTTCGATGCTAAAAGTGGTTGAACGATGCAAGGGACCAAACAAGATCTCTTCCTCGTCTCACAAACTTTTGGGTGTAAAAAGTGTTGCGAAGATAAAGCGAAAGAGACTATTTAGACTCGCTAACTATATTTCTTCTGTCTGGCAAAGGCAAACCTATGTCAACACATAGCTCATAATCTTATCGAGATACTTTGGGATTGCTTAATCCACTTCTTACTCATTGTGTAGTTCCTCCCGACTCTCCAATTTAAATAAATGTCTGGAAAAGGATTGATTGAGCACCCGGAATCATCTTTTCTCACTTATTTGTGAAACAAAGGTTGGTACATCAGCGATTGTTCGCCTCCAATTTTGAATTGGGAAGCAGTTGGTTGAAGAGCCTAATGCCACGAAAGCAGCATGTTGGGCAGTGTGAGAATTTGTTCTTTCTATTCTGATCTGCATAACCAAGAGTGTCTACGGTTCAAATCCGTATAGCCCTAACTTGTTTGGGAAGAAGGGAGAAGCCGGGGATACAAAATAATTGGCGGGGCAAATTTACTCAATCAGTTTAATTCGTATATGCAAGTAGTTAGATTATTCAACCTTAGACAAGATTTCCTTTGAGAAGAAGGGGGGGGGCTATTTGATTGAATTTCTGCATTAATCAATCGGATGCACCTGCCACCTGCCACAAAGACGACTCAGAATAAAAATTAAGTAGCCCAGAGTCTTTTTACCAAAACTGGGATAAAAAAGTGATGAGACTAAATCTTCAGTTCGTTCCCAAAGTGAATTTGATACTTACTAGCTTTAGCAATTACCAACAAAAACAAACTGCAACACCCAACCCACTTCTCTGAAGAGGTTCCAGGTGTTAAACCTGCCTCAATAGATCAAGGCGGTGATTATCGAGACGAAAGGAGGAGTGTGTAGATGTTTCTATCTCATCAATATGACTCTTTTTGGATTTTTTTGTTAGTATGTATATCTATTCCACCTTTAGCTTTCTCAATTACCAAATTTGCTGCTCCCACTCGGGAGGGACCGGAAAAGCTGGCAAGTTATGAGTCAGGTATTGAGCCGAAGGGAGACACTTGGATTCGATTTCAGATACGTCATTACATGTTTGCCTTGGTTTTCACGGTCTTCGATGTTGAAACCGTATTTCTATACCCCTGGGCTACATCCTTCGGGGAATTGGGCTTATTTGCCTTCGTCGAAGTAATTATATTCATATTTATACTAGTCGTTGGCTTGGTTTATGCATGGCGAAAAGGAGCATCGGAATGGTCTCAACTTCCGAACATTTAGGTGAAGATAACAAAATAGAAATCAAATACGAAAGTGGAGGCACTTTCTTAAATTCGGCGTCATGGCTGCCTCAGGGTATGTCAGACTCGATTTTTTTGGCTAGTATCAGTGACTTTTCTAACCGGTCCAGACTATCCAGTTTATGGCCTCTCTTATTTGGAACCAGTTGCTGCTTCATTGAATTTGCTTCCCTAATTGGTTCGCGATTTGATTTTGACCGGTACGGTTTGGTACCTAGATCCAGTCCTAGACAGGCGGACCTAATTGTCACCGCTGGTACCATAACAATGAAAATGGCCCCATCTCCGATAAGACTCTATGAACAAATGCCTGAACCAAGGTATGTAATTGCTATGGGAGCTTGCACTATTACGGGAGGTATGTTTAGTACGGATTCCTACAGTACCGTTCGCGGGGTAGACAAATTAATTCCCGTCGATATTCATTTGCCGGGCTGCCCGCCCAAACCTGAGGCTATCATGGATGCCGTGACGAAACTTCGCAAGAAAATTGCTCGAGACAGTTTTGTGAAACGGACGTCTTGCCCCACCCGAACAAAATACTCTAATTTAAGTCACCAACTTAATTTCGTACCGGGCGCCCGTGCTGGAAAATACAATTGGGAGATGGGGAATTGTAATACAAAGTTGGCGCCAGACAAAAATTTGACAAATTTTTCGAAGTTTGCAAATGAGTACGATGAATCAAAATCAGCAAGTTGATGATTAGATCTACTCTGTCTGAAGAGATCATAAGAAATAAATAGGTATTAACCAATATGAACACCGATGAAAAAAATAAGTTTAATCCAGAGACGCGTGGTCGATTATCTGCCTGGTTAACTAAACACAAGTTTTCACACCGACCTCTGGGTTACGACTACAGGGGTGTCGAAATCTTGGAGGTCAAGTCGGAGGAGTGGTTGTCTACAGCTGTTGCCCCATATGCTTACGGATTTAACTACCTACGATCTCAATGTGCTTACGACGCGATGCCAGGGGGGTCTCTAGCCAGTGTGTATCACTTAACTCAAATGCGAGACCAGTCAGATCAACCTGAGGAAATATGTGCAAAAGTCTTTGTTTCAAGAACAAATCCTCAAATACCTTCGGTTTATTGGGTTTGGAAAAGTGCTAATTTTCAGGAACGTGAATCTTATGACATGTTGGGAATAATTCATCAGGGACATCCGTACCTTAGACGTATATTAATGCCTGAAAGTTGGATTGGCTGGCCGCTCCGTAAGGATTATGTGGTACCAAATTTTTACGAGTTACAAGATGCCTACTAAATTGCATAGAAATAAATAAACTCAGTTCTTCCCGATCAACCTCTCATGTGATTTTTGGCAAGATTTATCCGGCGGAGCTCGTCAAATGATTCATTCAACTCTTTAAAGAATCTCAGTTTCCAACTAGCCTCTTTAAGAGGTATTCCTACGATATTGGTTCGAACCAAAGTTGGAGCAGCAACTCTATGTTAGTTGCCAGGAACCAGCTTTGAACTGGTGACACGAGGATTTTCAGTCCTCTGCTCTACCCACTGAGCTACCCCGGCCAACTGGGGAAAAGACCTCTTCGAAGACGAAACAGGTTAGGCAAGCTACTACGCAGCTGCCGGCCCCAGAGAGGAGAGGGTAAAGCGTGATTTTCCCGAATTGACGAAATTCAGGAATTCAACTCTCCGAAACATAGAATTGATTGAATATGGCGTAGTCAATTTAGGTAAGTAACTTTGATTCGGGGACTTGAGGTGATAAACTACCCAAGAAAGTTGTATACTAACCCACTTGTTTTGTATTCAGATATATGTTTACTTTACTAAGCTACTTCGCCTTCCTGATGCTCGCATTAACTTTTACCCTAGCCTTATTCGTTGGATTGAACAAAAGCCAGATTCTACAATTCGTTATCTCATCACGATTGATTGATTGCTCAGAAGGAAGAAAAAGGAGAAATCAAAACTATAAAAGGGTTTTTTATCCATATCAATTACTAATCTGTCGCACTTACCAACAATTAATTACTGATTAATGTGTAAAGTGACTTTGGTAAGTATTTGTATCAAATGTTTACAAATTGAAATGGTTGAAGCATTATTATCTGGAATTGTGTCAGGCTTGATCCCGATAACCCTAGCTGGACTATTTGTAACTGCATACCTGCAATACCGACGGGGCGATCAATTAGATATTCGATGAAATTCCGTTAGGAATCTCCCTAGCAAGAAGTATATTTTGGGGTTGGGAAAGAAAAGGGATTGAAAATGGATCTGTCAAAGAAATACTTTTCTCCCTCTACCCCCCCCTTCATTCCCTATCTCCAAATTCTTTTGGGAAACAATTAGCGGGTAACAGAGGTGGGAAACCGTTTTTTCAACGAGAATAATTAGTTTTACTCGTACTCTAACTTTGGAGCGTATAAGCAATCCCCAGTGGTAAACACGCCCTGCAGGATTCGAACCTGCGACATCGGGTTTTGGAGACCCGCGTTCTACCGAACTGAACTAAAGGCGCCTTTTACTAAAAGTAGTTATTTCAATTTACAAGATGGGAATTGCAAAATTCCCACTGTAAAAGGTAGAAAGGCTTGTTTCTTTTTCTTTGTTTCGAAAAGGGGAAAGGAGATGAAAATCAAGTGAGTGGGGCAACAGCCGTCACCCCCGCCGGTTGGTCCACATATAGAGGATAGGGATGACGGGATTTGAACCTGCGACATTTTGTACCCAAAACAAACACGCTACCAAGCTGCGTCACATCCCTACTAAATCTGCCTTAGAAGCGGTACCACCAATCCCTTGCCATTTGACTCAACTGATTATAATCTTTCCTCATAGATACTGGCTACCACCGAAGTAGGAGTGCATTTTTCAGCAAGTCGTTGATTCTCTCCCCTATTCATCTCAGATTCCACTCTCTCTTCTGTTTATTACCTCCTGACTTGGTTTTGCTGGGGTTAGATACTAAAAAAAAAGATAATCAATTCTTCTTTCGAAGAAATGTGAAAAATCAATTTAGGTATAGTTGGATTTTGGGAAGTAGAACTAGTGAGGAAAGAAACAAATAAGCAAGGAAATAATATATATATTAAATAAAAAATTGAGAATAAGGAGGATTGCAATGCAACATTTTAGAGTCTATCTTTCCACAGCCCCTGTTGTAGCTGCAACATGGTTTGTCTTACTGGCCGGTTTACTAATAGAAACAAATCGATTTTTCCCGGATGCTTTATTATTTCCATTTTTCTAACTTCTTTTCCCCGACTAAAGGAACTGAGTAGGAACCAGACGATGTGAGAGAGGTAAAAAAATCTTATGCTTTGTCGCACACGTAATGACCAATCAAATCACTGATGGGAGTGTTTAAATTCTTTAATTCAGAGGTCGAAACTTCGTAAGTAGTTCGTTTGTAGTATTACGAATCTACGTGCGACCCCCCTCCCCCCTACTTCGGGGAAACCTATTAGAGTACATCTGATTTCATGGCCAATAATAAAGATGCAAGGATAACCATTGCTATGGAATGTACAAGCTGTATTCAGAAAGAGATTGGTGGGAAATCCGCGGGTATTTGCCGATACACTACACGTAAAAATCGTCGCAATACACCCACTCGGCTGGAGTTGAAGAAGTACTGCTTTCTTTGCCACAAGCATACCTCGCATAGAGAGTCAAAGAAATGAGGAATATTCGCAATTGGTTCGGAGAAAGTCGATATCCAACATTAATTTGTATTCGTAGTTGCAAAAAATATCATGAATAAACCTAGACACTTTTCCCGTAGACGTTCTCCGTCTATTCGTTCTGATGATATTATTGATTACAAAAATACAAGCCTACTTCGTCGATTCGTGAGTGAGCGGGGAAAAATATTATCGAGACGAATGAATAGATTGACCTCAAAGCAGCAGCGTTTGGTAGCTACTGCAATAAAAAGAGCCCGCATTTTGGCCTTACTTCCCTTCTCAAATAACGAGAGTTAGAGTCTTTGAGAGAATTAGAATTAATCTCTAGGAATTTCTTTAATTTGGACAAATTTAGAGATTTTGTGTCGAACAGGTGCAATTGAAAGTAGTCTCGGTGAGTCAATTTGGTCGATATCTAGAAGTAGTCTGCTCTTTCGCTTGTTTCCCCCTTCCCCTTTCTTCCCCTCATTATGTCGAAATCTGTAACTCAATTTAGTTTCTCCGCCTCTCCGTCTAAAGAATTTGGAGAGGCATAGATTTCCCGCCGCAAATTAAGTTCTTTAGTTGCTAACTTTTTGTATGAGCATGGAAAAACAGTAGGCATCTGGAGTAGCTATTTGGGCGAGTGTTTTGCGGTTCAAGGCAATCTGATTTTCGTACAAACTGTGAATTGCCGAACTGTGGGTAATTCCATCTCTCCGCGCTGCTGCATTAATTCGAGCAATCCACAGACGGCGAAAGGCCCTTTTGCGATTCTTTCTATCTACATAAGCACAAGCTAAAGCCTTTTCCCTCCGCTGTCTTGCCGTCCTAAATAACTTTGAAGGAGCCCCCCGAAAACCAGAGGCAGAATTAAGAATGCTTTTGCGATACTTCCGGGCCACAGATCCTCGTTTTACTCTAGTCATTATACGTATAGCCTCACAAAAAATCTCAAGATTTGGGGGAAAGAAAAATAAAAAAAAATCTATTGATTTTCTAATTCCTCCACTTATTCAAATAGTTTCAATTAAACATCCGTAATTGGGGATGTTAATTCTGGGAAATATGTGACAGACTCCGCCCCCTCTAAGCGTAACTACTAAGATAACTCATCGAAGTTTTTGAAATTCCGAACAAACGAAAATTTATATCTCTTTCCCTGTCAAGTGTCTCAACAATGTCTCCTTCAATCAAATTGCCTCATGCCCTGCGGGTCAGTCGCAATAACTTCTTTCTTTTACCATTTCTACCTCATGTAAGAATTAAAGATTCCGATGGCTTTTGCTGTTCCGGCTTTCCTTTCTGCAAGTATTCTGGTACGATTTTTCCGTCTACTAGGCAAAAAGCCGGACGTTGTACTGAAGATGTTACAGATTCCAATGTTTCCGTGGTCAATTTGTTTTGGCAGTCGGATCCCCCCTATACACCGGAGTATAAACTTGCTCCCAAATAGGATAAGTAGAACTACTGTTGGTGGGCCGCATGATCCCCAATATTTAACTCAGCTTGTTGAAGCTTTTTCAATCGAATTTCTTAATTAGTAAAGAAATCCATATGTATAGTAGCGGTATTTTACCGGGGGTTGGCAAAACGGCTGACCCATCATAGTTGTTGCCGCCGAGGTGGAATTGGCAAAGGAGGTATGAGAGTTGATACCACCAGCCTGACTTCGTTTGATAACTCAACTTTATTATTATCGATTCTTTTCCACCGTCCCAAATTGAAAAGATCGGGTTTGCACCGACTTTAACCACGAATTGCTATTTCCCAAAGAAACAGGTGGATTATAAATTTCTTCCTACCTCATCTGGTAAATTATCCTGCAGCATTAATCTCCAAATAGTTTAGGTTCCCGATCCAAACAAGTCACACATACACCCTGGTACACACTCCCCGCCGCTGGGGACACCCACGAAGAGCAGGGGATTTCGTCCCACTCTTCAGCAGTTGTCTCGCTTCCCTAATAAGTTGCTGATTCGTCGGCACGTTTGAAGACGCAGAAGATTTGTCTGGTTTAAAATATTCTCAACCAGTCGGTAAAATTTGCCGCATCTCTACACCCAAGAATTGATCGTCACAGGATTTCCGGGGGTATCGGGACTAATTCTTCGTAAATCCACTTATACTTATGGATGCATCAATAACACTAACTAAATAAACATGAAACTACGAAGAAAAAAAAACAATTGAGTTCCGAGAAAAAGATTCATTTGTGAATCTCGGATAATTTTTTCTTAGCAATTCTTCAATGTGATACGTTTTCCAACGCTACGAGATCCGCGACACCGTAATCCTGGGCTTCTTCCGCTGATAAAAATACATCTCTTTCCATGTCTTCGGAAATTATCCACGAGGGTTTGCCAGTTCTTTGGGCATAAACTTTGGTTATACAATCGCGTAGTTTCGATGCTTCCTCCGCTTCCATGACACATTCTCCAGCTTGTCCGTCGTAATAGGAACTAGCAGGTTGATGAATCATCACCCTGATTAGGTGACTCCGATTAAGTCTAACCGTACAAGCAGACATTTCTGCATACGGCTACTTTATACAACTAGGGTTTAATGCCATACCCAACATGGGAGAAACAGATGTAAATTATAAGATTAGATCTAATCTTATAATTTACATCTGTTTCTCTTTTGCAGTCCGCCGCCGGCCACCTATTTTCCCTTGTCGTACTACGTAGGGAAAATGATATTGTGGAATCTCACCATCCTTCCGCTTTAAGTACTATGATGGCTCCGTCGCTTACTTGCCTCCGCAATCCCAAAGTTTGCTATGTCTATCGTCGATGAACGAAGGAATCAACATTGTTTAAGTCTTAATCTGTATCTGTCTTTTTTTTTTTTCCGCAAAAAAAAAGTTGGGATTTTGATACATTCTGTAGATCAGATATATCTCCTATCACTTATGACGCTAAGATATATTGAATTTAATTCTATTGGATTTAATCAATGACGAATCGAACACGAGTTAAAGATTCTCTTGATTCCATTTTTCCCTTTAGTACTTTGCCACCTCACTTCTGAATAGGTACGGAGAAACCCGCCAAGTACTAGTTGCCATGCTATTGTTACCTGAATCAAGCGAAGGCAAAATCCTAATCCACAGAAATCATTGGCGCCAAGCGTGGGGCAGTGCTATACGTCTGGTAATTTCCCCCCCAGCCAATATAGAAGATCCCATAGAAGCGGCAAGTCCCATGCAAATAGTATGTACATCTGGTATGACAAATTGCATTGCATCGTAAACAGATATTCCAGCTAATACCGCCCCGCCGGGGGAATTTACATACGAATACATATCTTTGGCCTGATCTTCACTATTTAGATACATCATGATACCAATCAGTTGATTGGCAATCTCGTCATCGACTTGTTGACCTAGAAAAAGAAGCCTTTCTCGATAAAGCCGGTTGATCGGGATAGGCAACTCACGCCCCCCCCCCGAAACCGTGTAGGTATTGTTGAAAACATACGGCTCCAATAGCTTCCGAATATAGGCAGGGTGAAGAAGTGAGAAAAGAGGGATTTGATTTCCTCTACACCATGTTTTCAATCCCGCCCGAATCAACTGGGGGGTAATCCCGCTTATTTTCGTTCAAGTTTGTCTGGCCCGTTTCATTCGCACATCTTGAACTACGTTGCAACTGGCAGTTGGTGCACCGACTACGCCACATTATTTCCCCCGCACCAATCCATTTCCGTCTGACATTGAGGCCTTCTGATAGGAGGAATCTTTAGGCTCATTTACTACCCCGAAGGGAAAAAATTACGACCACCACTCGCACATATGGAACAAGCAATTTTTCTATCCTTCCATCTCATCTATTCCAATATTTTATCGGTTCAAAAAAATGAATCTGATAAAAGAAATAATATCTCCGTTCCGTTATTGTTTTACACGTCTCTTTGGTACGATTAATTTCTGGGATCGAGTGACCGGGGCCTAGCCAACCTGTTCATTTCAACTAGCCATAGATTCCGACAGCTAACACTTTTGCCGGCAGATTCTTTTTTCTTTTCCCCTCACGCATCTGACTCCTGGTGCAGTAGTCAATTTCAGGCAGTCAAAGAAAGTAGGTTTAAATCAATCGGCTACAAAATGGCGGAGAGAGGTTCCACCAGGCTCAACATACCCGACGGATCGCACTATACGTCAACCCAAACTGCATCTTCTTCCCCGGGGAGACGAAAGGGAACTTTTGGAACACCAATTGGCATGTATAAATTCTCGAAACTGTTGTATTTGCCTCCGAATCGTGGGCGTAAGTAAGTAGGAATTTAGTCGAAAAAGAATATTAACTTGTGTCACATTGTAACACGTTTGGTCGAGATGGCATGGGTCGTTAGATCTTTGATTCTAGCAGATATTATTCAATTATGATGGGACCAATCCATACATTGTTACATAAGGAACAAAAATGCTAAAATATTCACGCTTCCACCCCTATTTGGGAAGGAAGTTGCTAGCTTGTTCCGACATAGCTACGTATTTTGCCCAATTGAATAGGTGAAACAAATAAAAGAAATTCTGTTGAAGATTAAAAACGTTGCTTGTTTCCCTTCGACCATGTTGGACTAACTACAAGCCTAACTAGTTTTTCATCAGATGGCTCGTGGGGCAAACTTCATATTATTTCCCTAGGATATAAACCTCCGATGCAAGAAAGTTACGTGGTGATCAGTCGTTTTCAATAAAGAAAGGGGTTTTTCACGGGTTTGCCTTGGTATCGTGTTCACACCGTCGTATTAAACGATCCCGGTCGGCTAATTTCTGTACATCTAATGCATACTGCTTTGGTTTCCGGATGGGCGGGCTCGATGGCTTCATATGAATTAGCTGTCTTTGACCCATCTGATCCCGTTCTTGATCCGATGTGGAGGCAGGGTATGTTTGTCATTCCCTTCATGACTCGCATCGGGATAGCAAAATCCTGGGGGGGTTGGAGTATCACAGGAGATACTGCAACGGACGCGGGTATCTGGAGTTACGAAGGCGTAGCCGCAGCGCATATCATACTCTCTGGCTTGCTGTTTCTAGCCGCTATATGGCACTGGGTGTATTGGGACCTGGATCTGTTTCGCGACGATCGTACAGGAAAACCATCCTTGGATTTACCTAAAATATTTGGAATTCATCTATTTCTTTCGGGAGTACTTTGCTTTTCATTTGGGGCTTTTCACGTAACTGGTTTATTTGGTCCCGGCATCTGGGTCTCAGACCCATACGGATTAACCGGAAAAGTAGAACCCGTAGATCCGGCTTGGGGGGCCGAGGGCTTCGACCCATTCATTCCAGGCGGAATAGCGTCTCATCACATAGCAGCAGGAGTGTTAGGTATACTAGCCGGATTATTTCACCTCAGCGTCCGCCCCCCCCAAAGGTTGTACAAAGCTTTGCGCATGGGAAATGTCGAAACCGTGTTATCTAGTAGCATTGCTGCCGTTTTTTTCGCCGCCTTCGTGGTTTCTGGAACCATGTGGTACGGCTCCGCCGCCACCCCAATTGAACTGTTTGGTCCCACCCGGTACCAATGGGATCAGGGGTATTTCCAACAAGAGATAGAAAGACGAGTACGATCAAGCGAAGCTGAGAATCTAAGCTTATCCCGAGTTTGGTCGAAGATTCCGGAAAAATTGGCTTTTTACGATTATATTGGCAACAACCCCGCAAAGGGTGGGTTGTTTAGGGCAGGTGCAATGGACAACGGAGATGGCATAGCCGTCGGTTGGTTAGGCCACGCCGTTTTCAGGGATAAGGAAGGACACGAGTTGTTTGTACGCCGTATGCCGACCTTTTTCGAAACATTTCCGGTCGTCTTGGTAGATGGAGAAGGTGTCGTAAGAGCTGATGTACCATTCAGACGGGCGGAATCAAAATATAGTGTTGAGCAAGTAGGTGTAACAGTAGATTTTTTTGGCGGCGAATTAGATGGTGCCAGCTTTAGTGACCCCGCCACAGTGAAAAAATATGCTAGGCGCGCCCAATTAGGAGAAATCTTCGAATTTGATCGTGCCACTTTAAAATCAGATGGTGTATTCAGAAGTAGTCCACGGGGTTGGTTCACTTTTGGCCATACCACATTTGCTCTCATCTTCTTTTTTGGTCACATCTGGCATGGCGCAAGAACTCTATTTAGAGACGTATTTGCCGGCATCGATCCTGATTTGGACGCCCAAGTAGAATTTGGCACATTCCAGAAGTTAGGAGACCCAAGTACTAAAAGACAAGCTGTTTAGGGGATTCCTCCTTGCAAATCCCGTCGAAGTCGAGAAGTAGTTTTTGTTTTCCTCCACCAGTTAGTAACATTGACCGGATTGAAGAAAAATTGGATTGAAAAAGATGTTTTGTCAAAAATTAAGGAATTATTTATCAATTGATTATTTCCAAACATTTTGAAGTTAAGCTGATGAAAGGAAATCCTAGTAGAATGGAAACCCGCCTAATTAGTACGAGAGATTCTTTTTAAACACCAATTTATTGTTTAACCCATGGAAGCACTGGTTTACACATTTCTGCTGGTAGCCACTTCAGGTATAATTTTCTTCGCCATCTTTTTTCGAGAACCTCCAAAGGTGCCTAACCGGGGTAAATAGAGAGGTTTTTTTCTGACCCCCCCCCAATGACATTTTTGTTGCATCAACGAAATTGCAAATGCAGCTGAAATAAGATTAATTGGAGACCCTCCTATCCAATTTTTGGAAGGAAGATCTCTTGGTCTGATTAATCTTCGTGTTCTTCGAAAGGATCTCTTAATTCTTTGGACGGTTGACCGAAAGCGGTATATAAGGCGTAACCGGTGAAGCTAACAAGTGAACAGGATAGAAAAATAGTGACCAAAGTTGCAGTTTCCGTCGCCATGTGACCCAATAGATTTTAATTCCCACTCGATATACTAGTATACAAAGTCAGCAAATTTCAACCGGTTAAGCAGGCTCTATGGCTACGAAAGTTCTTGATGAAACTCCTAGAGGGAAACCCAAAATAAGTTTTTTAGGAATGGTTTTAAAACCGCTCAACTCGGAATATGGAAAAGTTGCTCCTGGTTGGGGAACCACTCCCTTGATGGGATTTTTCATGGCTCTATTCGCCATATTTCTAGTTACTATTTTAGAAATTTATAACTCTTCCGTCTTGTTGAACGGTATCTCGATTAGCTGGTAAAAAGTATCCAACCCAACCCCCGCTGTTGCAATATCAGCAGCTGGGGACTTGGGAATAAACATCAAGAATCAAACAGGTAGTTGAATCGCGTAAATTCTTTCTTTTTTCTTTGAGTTATTTTGGCAATATGGGTGTGTGATTCGTCGCAATTAATCCGATCCAATAAATAAAAAGTTCTTTATTTCATTCATTTGACCGATAAAGTTCCTAATGTCTGGCCGGGTAGCTGTTGAATAGAATAATCACTACTCGAAACGCAAGAAATATGTATCTAATGGGAACTATCAAACTATGATTAATTTGCATCAATTTACTGCCTAAATCTCGTGATGAAGTTGCTACCTAATAGTAGTGACTCGGCGGCCAATCAAAAGATTATTTCCGAAATTGCTCCAATCAATTTTTTTTATTTCCCACATTGGGGGGAGAAATATGCGGGGCATTTGTTTGCAGGTATAATCACAAAGTGGCAATAGAGGATTTGATGCCCATCAGGTCTTCTTATACCATACATCGATAGGGTATTTCATCGATATACAGGAGAAATCTAAGGTTTTGTGAGTATTCAAGCAATCAGATTAAAACGAGGTAACCTCTATCCATGTATGTGTCTCACTTTTCTCTGATCAATGGTCGGGACTAAATACGTCGATAAGTTGAAAAGATTTCCCAAGACGCTAATATTACCGATCAAAGTTCACATTGGAGGGTAAAGGCTAACATGAGATTGAGGTGGGATTTATTTTTGATGTTTCTGAAGCTGAATCATCGTCCTTTATCTACTCATTGGTAGGTGAAAAAACACCGGTGGGGGTTTGACACCTCCTCGGTAGCGACAGAGGGGACGGCGCTCAAAACACATTTTTGCCCAAGCTGTGTGAGAAAAACCTCTCATGCGCAGTTTTTAAAGAGGGAGTCAAAGAGGCTTTCTATCCTGCTAAAGTATATGACTGGTTCGAAGAGCGACTTGAGATTCAGGCAATAGCAGATGATATTACTAGTAAATATGTCCCTCCACATGTGAACATATTTTACTGCTTAGGAGGAATCACGTTAACTTGCTTCTTGGTTCAGGTAGCTACTGGTTTTGCTATGACCTTTTATCACCGTCCGACTGTTACAGAAGCTTTTTCTTCGGTTCAATATACAATGACTGAGGTAAATTTTGGCCGGCTTATTCGTTCTGTCCACCGTTGGTCAGCAAGTATGATGGTACCGGTGATGATTCTGCATGTATTTCGTGTTTATCTAACTGGGGGATTCAAAAAACCTCGCGAATTGACTTGGGTTACTGGAGTTATTTTAGCTGTATTAACCGTATCTTTCGGTGTAACTGGATACTCTTTACCTTGGGATCAGATTGGCTACTGGGCCGTCAAAATCGTGACAGGTGTACCCGAGGCCATTCCCTTCGTAGGATCTCCACTAGTAGAGCTGTTGCGGGGAAGTGTGAGTGTTGGACAATCCACATTAACTCGTTTCTACAGCTTACACACTTTCGTGTTACCGCTTCTTACTGCCGTTTTTATGCCAATGCATTTTCTGATGATTCGTAAACAAGGTATTTCGGGTCCCTTACAATTCTTTTGCAAAAGAAATGCAAAAAGAATGAGAACTTATAGATATGTAAATAGGTAGGAGTTCTTTCCTAAGCAAACTGCTGTTCTGTTGCCGCAAATACTTACAGATAATAAGATTCTAAGTTCTTTGGCGGATTGAATTGTCGTCTCGAACTACCGGGATAATGCGGTTGAGACATTGAATAGGAGAAGTTGGATTATGGGAGTGTGTGACTCGTTGCAAAACAAAATATGTAGGCTATGCAGAAATCAAATTAGATACTGCCACTGCGTCTCTTCCCAACTTTGCTTCCGAATGAAGATTTGAAACCTGGGTATGGAAGCATCTCTCTATAATTTAATTTGGAGAGTTGTTTGGAGAACTTTTTCATGGTCGAACCAAAACTTTTTGAAGGCCCCGTCAAACCCCAAAGATTTCTCTACATCTGGATCCGGGACTACGCCAAATTCTTCTAAAGATATACGGCTTTTAATACGACGCAGACATTTCCTCTGTATCGTTTCTCAATTTCTAATAGCCGTCGGGGTAAAGAGACGATCTAAAGAGATGGATGGCCAAAGTAGTAACGAGTTGAAATTCTATAAGATTGCAGCTACAAAGTTTTTGACGTAAATCAGAAGTGACGCAACACTTGATGCAACGTATAGGATTCAAGATAATCCGCGAAGCTTCGGTTTAAAATGAAGTTAACGGGCTGATTCGGATGAGAGGCCACGCTGCAAAATAACTACTTTTCGTGTCTTTACTCATCTTGTTCCGTTCCGCGAGATGAGGCAGTGCAATAGATGCTTGAGCCGTATGGGGAAAAATTCCCATGTTCGATTCTTACGGGGGAGTGAGGAGTCCATCCCAACAACAAAAAAACCTGACTTGAACGATCCTGTTTTACGGGCTAAATTAGCTAAAGGTATGGGACATAATTACTATGGAGAACCCGCTTGGCCCAACGATCTCTCATATATATTTCCTGTAGTAATCTTAGGAACTATTGCGTGTACTGCGGGGCTAGCTGTTTTGGAACCATCAATGATTGGTGAACCAGCAAATCCATTTGCAACTCCTCTGGAGATATTACCTGAGTGGTATTTCTTTCCCGTATTTCAAATACTTCGCACAGTACCAAATAAATTACTAGGTGTTCTCTCAATGGCATCGGTACCCGCAGGTTTGTTGACCGTTCCTTTTCTTGAAAATGTTAATAAATTCCAAAATCCGTTTCGACGTCCAGTAGCCACAACAGTCTTCGCAATTGGCACCGTGGCCGCCATCCGGTCAGGTATTGGAGCAACTTTACCTATAGAGGGATCCCTAACTTTGGGTCTATTTCAGTATCTCTCTCGCGTTTCTTACAAATACGGGAAATATTTGGATCCAGTCTAGGGACTAATTGCTGTGGAGCAAGATCTCCCTAGACTCATTTGTTTTCGAGTGAAAAATCAATATTTTATCTATCATAAAAATATTTTTATTTATTTCCCTCGAAGTAACCAAAAGTTGATCCTAAATTCTCACTTATCTCCGACTCACCTGTTCCGTGTCTACCTCAACTAGTCATTACTCAGTTGCTTCTGGCATTTGATAAATCTTTAAGACTAAAACTTTTCATACATAAAAAAGAATTTGGTTCGGGAAGGGAAATAGTATTTGTTTTCTCTTACTTTTACCTATTGATACCCAGTTTCTTGCTGGGTAATTCTTTGGCGAAGCGATCCCACAGAGCTTCGGACACTTGATCGACAGATTTTCGACCAAAATTCTTTATTTTTGACAAATCTTCCCGGCTGTAATTAAGCAAATCGGCAATCGTGTATATTTCGGCCCTTTTCAAACAATTAAAAGCTCTGGCAGGTAATTCCAGTTGGTCAATAAACATATCTTTGAGAAGCTTTTCTTCCAGTTTATTTGCGTCACCAAGATGTGGTGATTTTGTTGAATCGGCAAGATCTTCATCATTTATGAGGAGAGATACGTCCCCGCACCTTACGTGCGAGAAGGGGGTTATCAAGTCGATCAGTTTTTTAGAAGCTTCGCTAAGTGCTTCATGTGGTGTCAGACTCCCATTAGTCCATATTTCGATGAATGATATTTCCTGCGTCGCTACACCGCTTCCGAATAGATGGATACTATAATTAACATTTCGAACAGGCATAAATACAGCATCGATAGGAAATTCCCCAATTTTGCATTTCAAAAGATTTCCTATACGATATCCGTATCCTTTTTCAATTTCTAATTCAATAGTGGAAGATATCGGTTGCGTAATGGTAGCTATATGTTGCGAATTGTCAATTGCTTTGACGCAAGGCGGCAATGATGTATCACCCGCAGTTACTTCTTTAGGGCCCGTTACAGATGAGAATGCCTCCCAAATATCTTTCTTTTTCGAATCGGACCTAAGCACAATCTCTTTTGGATTAACTAAAGCATCATGTATTGTCTCTTGAAGACCCGTTATTGTGGAATACTCGTGCACAATTCCGTGGAATTTTGCATGCGTTATGCTTGTCCCTTCAATCTCTTGCGACAACGCTCTACGCATGGCAATTCCCACAGTACTGGCTTGGCCTCTTTTGAAGGGAGATACAACGAAACGCCCATAATGAAGCCGCTTACCTTCTGTTTTTGATTCAAGGCATTTCCACTGAATCGCCTGTGTAGAGGTTGACGTCTCGTTTTTGCGCATACGCAGATTTATTCCCCTCCTTTTGATGTGACTAATTGCCATTTACACGCGTCTTTTTCTGGGGGGTCTACAACCATTATACGGCATAGGAGTAACGTCACGCACGAAACTGAGGATTATGCCGCTTCTGCGAATAGCCCGCAAAGCGGTGTCTCTCCCCGGTCCGGGTCCGCTCATCATAACTTCTGCTTGTTTCATACCCCGATCTATTGACGCCCGAATTGCATTTTCTGCTGCTGCTTGCGCAGCAAATGGTGTGCTTTTACGTGTTCCCCTAAATCCACAGGCACCGGCAGAACGCCAAATAATTACCTGTCCCCGTACGTCTGTGACAGTAATGATAGTGTTATTAAAACTTGCCTGGATATGAATGACTCCTTTTTGAACTCCGCGTTTTCCCCCGCGTGAACGAATTTCCCCAGATTTAGTTGACATAATTTATTAATCATTTCTATTGGGAAGCTATGTTTAATTAATAGTATTTTTTTCAGATACAAGTTCTTTTCATCCCTGTCTCTGTTTATGCTTCAAGTTGCAACAAATTACCATAATTTGTCTACGTCTACGAATGAGTCGACATTTTTCACATATTTTCCTAACGGAAGCACGAATTTTCGTATCTATAACCTCGAATTAATTGAGTAAATCACCTAGAAATTTGCTACATGTTTCCTCGATTTCATTACTATGAAATCTTTGACAAATGGGTAGGTAACCAGCAAAAATATATATATATTGATACCGAGCCAAGATCTACTGACTATTGCTTGTATGCTTACTTCTGAGGCGGTAGATTATGCGTCCTTTCGTAAGATCATAGGGACTCAATTCCGCCCTTACCCTATCTCCTGGTAGTATTCTTATATAACTGCGTCACATCCTACCCGATATGTGAGTCAAAACTTTACATCCATTATCCAAACATGCTCAAAACGTGGCATTGGGTAAAGATTCTGTAACTGTACCTTCCATGTCAATGAGATTCTGTTTCTTCATCATTTCAAATAAATAAACCTCCTAATTACAGTTTTTTTTTTTCAAAAGATTAGTCTCTTAAAAAACGGAACTCTTGCTTTTCTTCCTTCCCCATCAACTGCCCAATTACCAAATATGACGCAGAATTTCCCCCCCAGTTTTTCTTCGTCTAGCTTCCCGATCTGTAATGAGCCCATAAGAGGTTGATAAAATTGTGATTCCCATGCCCCCTAATATTTTAGGGGTTCTTAGATGATCGGAATAAATTCTAAGACCGGGTTTGCTAATGTACCTGATCGCTGTCACGTAAGGGTCTTTTCCTTTCCCAATATATTTTAGCCTGACATCCAAAAAATTATTCCCGTTTTCCGCGTGTTCCGTGACGCTTTTTAAAAAACCTTCTTCCAATAGAATTTGTACGATACCTCTAGTCATTTTAGTAGCCGGTATCCGAGTTACAGCTTTTCTTCTCGTGTTTGCATTTCTGATCGAAGTAACTGTGGTGGAAATCATATTGTTATTCGTGAAATATCAGTCGATAGTTATTACAGTTGTTGATACCAAAGTAATTCTAGTTTTCCCTTTTTCCTACCGGCAAAATCTAGATTCAAATCAAAGCTGAAAAAGTTCTATCTTTTCTACTCATTTCTACTATTTGTTGCAACACTTCGGGAGCTAACGAGACTACTCTAGTGAAATTACATTCCCTCAATTCCCTGGCTACTGGACCAAAAATCCTAGTTCCTCTGGGATTTCCTTCCTGATTTACAACGACGGCTGCGTTGTCGTCGAACTCAAGGATCATTCCATTGCGTCGCTTCACCCCTTTTCGAGTGCACGCTACCACTGCCCTAACCACTTCCGATCTTTTCAAAGACGTGTTGGGTACGGCTTCCCCGACTACGGCGATGACAATGCCGCCTACACCTGCGTATCTACGGTTGCCGGTTCCTAGCACCCGAATACACATCGACTTGCGAGCTCCGCTATTGTCTGCTACATCTAAATAACTTTGAATTTGAATCATTTGAGTTCGGTGGTACAAGTAAGTGGTAGGTTTAATTATATATATATATTTATTAGATATCTATCTAGATCGACCTCAATATATATATCCATAGAGAAAGGGGGATATATAGATAGATATCTATATGGAATTACTTACGCAACTATTTACATATTACTACATTCCAACAAAGAAAATATATGTGTTTGACTTCTACAAACGGTGGTGAGATTGCGCGCCTAGTATTGGGTAGTATCGATAGTGCCGATAGTATCAATGATGTCAATAGTGTCGGCGGTGTTAATGGTGTTGGCTAGGGAGAGGAGGGACAACAGAAGGAAGGATAGCGGGAGGAGGAAGAGGGAGTCAGCATTTGCGCTCGAACGGGATTTCAACCAGGAGGCTGTGCTGCCGGGCAGAAGCATCTAGGTAGTCAAAGGTATTAGTATTAGCCAAGCGAGAACGGCGGGTAAGGTGGACAGGGCCGTCGTTGGCCCCCAAGCTTTTCTTTTTCCGAGTGTTCTATTAGATACATAAGGATAGTGGCCTCGTGCGAAGCTAGTATCCAAGAGGTGAGCAGACCCCGGTATTGTAATACCGGCTGCTTGTCGGCCCTGCCCTCTCGAGCACCATCTTCCTCTGCCTCCGCCTTTGTCAGCAACACCCTCAAATCTCTCCGCAGAAGAGAGGCTAGCCTCTCTCTGGGATGCATGCACCCTGCTAAGGCCCGTTTTGCCAGCCACCCACCTCGTTGCTTTGGGAAAAAAGGTCACAATTTCTTCGAAGTTACTAACCGAGTAGCTATGGGCATCTTGTGTGCAGCCATCAACATGGCAACCTCAGCTATTTCTTTTGGTACTCCACTTAATTCATAGATTATTCGACCAGGTCTGATTACGGATACCCAGTATTCAGGAGATCCTTTGCCTGAACCCATACGTGTTTCGGCCGGTCTCATCGTAATTGGTTTGTCGGGAAAGATGCGTATCCATAATTTCCCACCCCGACGAGCATGGCGCGTTATTGCCCTTCTGCCTGCTTCTATTTGTCTAGCCGTAATCCAAGCAGGTTCAAGGGCTTGAAGGGCAAATTTTCCAAATGAAACTACGTTGCCGCGACTGGATATTCCTTTCAATCTTCCCCTATGTTGCTTACGGTATTTAGTTCGTCTGGGGTTGCGATCGATGCTAACAAAATCTACTCATCTTCGCTACAAAACCGGATGTGGAAGTTTCGTTCCAACCGGCTCCTTGTAAGTGCGATACCACTTTTCACTTCTCGTAAATCAATTGATTGCTGGTTTTCACGGAGCTTTGTCAGCTTTTTGATCATTCGTTCTGTCTATGGGAAGCTATTTGATACTATTTAGCACTAAATCTACGGGCGAGAATGGGCTTCATTCTTGGAGTCTGTAGCCCCAAAAACCTACGAGCTTCCCTCGCCATCCCACCTACCAGATCTCGCCATTCACGTACCAAATGAGATTTGGTAGTTTCCTCGTTGTTTTAATCTTTTTGAGCAGACGTTTAGGTTTTCCCTTTCGACAACGGAGCTTTAATATTGTATTCTATATCAATTTTAATGAGTCGACTCTCTCAGTATTAATTGACTCAAAGCTCTCCCCCGACTTTTTTGTAGCCATGCTGTATCACGTAACATATCGGGAATTAGTCGGTTAACCATACGACTAGTTGCGAGAAAATGACTTGAAATATTTCAGTTCCTCAAATTGCCGTGAAATAATATTCTATTGCTTCCAGCTTTTCCAGGAAAAAGGTTCCCAAGGATGGATTTAACTAAGTTCTAATTTTGCCACGCATTTAGGACTCATCTATTCTATTGAGTACTCATCGACAAAAGAAGGATTTAACTTCCAATCAGTTAGGTAGCTTACCTTACGGGCAAAAAGTTGTCTCTTTAACGAGTCGCCCACTAAGCGTAGCAAAGATTTTCCAAAACTTGGAAGAGAAAAATTTGAAACTGAGATAAGATGAAGCTACTAGGTTTTTATTGAGATTTATCAACTAATATATCTTCTCCTACATAGAGCATTGCATAAAAATTGCTAATTATCCCGAAATACCCAAGTCTTTATACCCAAAACCCCATGAATTGTCTGAGCCGGGTGGTAGCAGTAACGTACGTCAGCTTGAACCGTCTGGAGGGGAACTCTCCCTTCTCTAGCCCATTCGACGCGAGCCATTTCACTACCATTCAAACGTCCAGCTATTTGGATCTTGATGCCTCCACCATTGGCTCTTGCAGCCATTTCAATGGTTTTCTTCATGGTTCGTCGAAAAGGCACTCTATTTTTCAATTGCGAGGCAACGTGTTCTGCCAAAATCTTGGGTTCTCCGTATGGTTGGGTAACGCCAGTTAGGGTCACTCGTAGATTTCGACTTTCAAATCCTAATATATTTCCCAGATCATGCTTTATTTGACTAATACCCAGACTCTGTTCCTCAATTAGTAAATCAGGAAATCCAGTATGTATATCAATCTGAATAAGATCTGTTTTTCGCTGGATTTCAATATGCTCAACTCCGCCGTAGTTGGAAACACTTTTTACATGTTTTTGAATATATTTCTCGACAAAAGTGCGTATCTTTCTATCTTCCTCGAGAAACTTTGGATAATCTCTTTTCTGCGCAAACCAAAAAGAATAATGCTTCTAATTTACGCCGAGTCGAAAACCAAGTGGATGAATCTTTCGTCCCATATGTATGTATGTTTCCTTAACTCAATAGTAAATTATTCCCTCGTGACGCCCTCTTCAATTTATTTTGATTAATCACTAATCTATATGCATTTACTTTTTTCTTCAAATTCCAACAGACTTTGAGCTCAATTGAACAGTTACTTGACACGTGGGTCTTCTTATTGGGTAACCGCGCCCCTGAGCTCGCGGACGAAATCTACGTAGATATGTGGAGTTATTTACCCAAGCTTTACTAACGAACGAATCGGATCTATTCAGTCCAAGATTAGTACTTGCATTTGCAGCTGCGGAGAGAACCAGTTGTGCTACGGGGTGACATGCCCTATAGGGCATGAATTCAAGTGATACAAGTGCTTCTTCATATGAACAATTTTGTATTCGATCTATGATACGTTGCATTTTGGCAACCGACACACGGATATTCTTCCCCAGTGCTCGGGCCCCGACTTGCGATTTACTCTTACTTCTCATGAAATCTAATTTCCTAATTAAATAAATTATCGGCGAGATCCTTTATCATTCTTGGCGTGTCCCCTAAAATTTCGGGTGGGTACAAATTCTCCCAGTTTATGACCTACCATCCGATCGGTTACGTAGATAGGCAAATGCTCCCGCCCATTATGTACAGCAATTGTGTGGCCAATCATAATCGGGACTATTGCAGAAGCACGAGACCAAGTCGTAACCAATTTCCTTCTTTTTTGCATATTGAGATTTTGAATTTCTCTTATTAGATGATTAGCAACAAAGGGACCTCTTTTTGATGAACGTGCCATGAACAGTTACTCCTTTCCCAATACTTATCAATCAAGTACCTCTGCGTCGACGAAGTATGAGAGGATTTATACACTTCCTACCCCGAGTCTTCCTCCCAAGTGTGACGCGTCCCCACGGAGTTAGTGGCTTCTTTCTGCCAATGGAAGTTCTGCCTTCCCCCCCCCCGTGAGGATGATCCACGGGATTCATCGCTGAACCTCTCACCGTGGGTCTCTTCCCCAACCACCGATTGGATCCTGCTTTTCCCAAACTTCTGCCACTGATATCTATGTTTCCAATTCGGCCTACACTTGCTAAACAATCTTGAGGTACTAAGCGAATTTCGCCGGAAGGTAATCTTAGTGTCGCTAGTCGACCTTCTTTTGCAACTACTTTGGCTCCGGCACCGGCTGCTCTAACCAATTATCCACCTTTTCCGGATTTTAGTTCTATATTATGTATAATAGTCCCTAAAGGCATTTTTGTCGAAGTAGATCTATTCATTCGCGTCCTTTCCCCGCTGACGAGTAAGCAACTTGAGAAGAGACCCCTTCCCAAACTGTACGAGCCCGTTTCGGGGCATACAGCTTTCTGGATGCTGAGTAAAATAAGTGAGATACCGTGTCGTTGATAGGAAAACGGAATCCCATTTGATTAAATCAAGATTTATCAGAGTAAGTAGAACTAATCTTATTTTTAGTTCTTCTCATCACACCCTAGGCTTCCTCCTTCTTCCTTCGCCTGCACCTGGCTCTTTCAGCATCTACCATGAATTTGGCAACAGAATTGATGACTTCGACGATTTGCGTTAACATTACTTAATGTCTGGAATAACTTAGAAAACTACTATTGGCATTTACTTTACATAATTGCGCCTCCGCGCATTTTTAATGTCACATCGACTCGTTTGGAGTTTCGGCATTGCCTCTGACCGTCAACCCGAATAAATTTTCCCCCGCCGGTGCGTGAAAAAGAGTCTTTTTATTTTTGCCTATCGCCCCAATTTTGAGACTATTTATCCGTTTCCATATTATTTTACCCTTGCAATTTGATTCTTTTTTGCCTGTCACTAACGTATGGCACATGCTTCTGTCCTTAGTTGGTTGCCCAACGAAGTTTACTCCGAAGTTTGTAGTAAGTTTGTCGGAGTAGTGCCGGGTTTGCGGGTTTACTCCATAAACCCAATCGATTTTTTTCTGAACACGCAAATCGTTTAGTCAACTCGCGCTCAGAGGTAAGGCATTTCCTGTTGAAATGGATGCATCGGGGCTAGATATAATGACATTTCCAATTCCGATTCCTCGCGCATACAATATATATCTTTTATCACCATCTACGTAATTGACTAAACAGATGGATGCATTGCGATTGGGGTCGTATTCAATACTTGCCACTCTTCCAACAATATTTGATTTGTCTCTCTTAAAATTGATTTCGCGATATAAACGTTTGTGAGCACCCCCTCTATGTCTACTCGTTATTACTCCTCTATTGTTACGCCCATTCTCGGAAATCTTGCCGCGCGTCAATCTCTTACAGGGTTTGTTTTCTGCCACATTTTCAAAATGTGGGATGTCTTGTCGCCGGGCATTCGGGTTATACGCTTTATATGATCACATAACCATATCTCTTGTTTCTCCTCAAATATAATTTTTTTTATCTTTTTTAGACCCTACCGGATAGAAGCGGTTAAAGAGAAAAATGTATGATTTTAACTTAAAAACAGTGGAATGAAATAATTCTTTTTCAGTCTTACAATCAATTTTTTACGGTTCACGTAATCAATGTTCAATTTATTTACCCTTTTTCTACTTTTACTTTTTATTCGACTACTATTTGTACCTGCCACCTTCACATCGAAGAATTGTTCGATCCGGTTTCTCATCTCAGTTTTAGTAAGTTTCAAATCTACTTGAAAAGTATATTGGTTTTGCTGCAATAAACGAATAGACTTTCCACTAATTACTTGATTTCTCAACTTATCCATAATATCCCCTTTTTTCTACCAATTTTTCATAAGAAATAGGGAGATAATTGTTGGGAAGGGAGATATCTATCTGTAGATAGATATGCATACTAAATATGTAGTATTCCCCATTTTGATCCCTATCCTCCATTTCATATTTTAAAATACGACTCCCGTATAGTGTACCAGTTTTTTTCTGCGTCTACTGATTTCCAACCAATTTTGGTTTTTTATCCCAAGGTTCTTTAGTTTTTAGTTAGGGTCTATATCTTTCATATCGTTGCATCCAACAGGAGTTGAACCTGTGAATTCGCCAATTATGAGTTGGGTGCTTTGACCGTTCAGCCATGGATGCTTAGAATATTTTTTTTGGCATACTACATTATACGGATTCCGAAGGACAAACAACCAAGAAGGAATCTGAGACAAAACTCTTGGCGGGAGATGAAAACAAATGATGAGGGATTCCTCGAGAAGTTAACAACTATTCTTTGCATCGAGTGATTATGGATTTTTTTGAGAAAAAATGGATTTGATACATACACGAGGAAGGTTCTGGGAGCAATACCAGTTATGACTCCCCTCCGAACCAGGAGCCGTGTGAGGTGAGAATTTCACGCACGGTTCTGAATGAGCGGAAAGATCGAAAATCTTCTTTTCGACTCTGACTCCCCTACACCAGTCGTTGCCTTTTTCTCCGTTACCTCCAAAGTAGCAGCTCCAGCTTCATTTACACGACTCTTTGGTCTAATTTTCCCAGACTTATCCAATGAGTGGCATATTGCGGTGGAATTATTAGCTACCTTTAGCATGATATTGGGAAATCTAATTGCCGTTACTCAGAGAAGCGTAAAACGTATGCTAGCTTATCCTTCTATAAGCCAAATTGGATATATCATGATTGGGGTACTTTCTGCAGACTCAGGGAACGGTTACGGAAGTATGATAACTTATACGTTTATCTATATACTCATGAATTTGGGAACTTTTGCTCGTATTACCCCATTTGGTTTACGAACCGGAACTGATAATATCAGGGATTATGCGGGATTATACATGAAGGATCCTGTTCTAACATTCTCTCCGGTTTTACGTTCACCATCCCTAGGGGGTATGCCTCCACCATCCGGTTTTTTTGGGAAACTCCATCTCTTTTGGCATGGATGGAAAGCTGGTTCGTACCCATCAGTTCCGGTGGCGCTCGTCACAAGTGTCATTTCCATCTATTACTATCTAAAAATAATTAAATCAATGTTTACCGGGAAGAGTGGGAGGGGCGATACACCCATAACTTCTAGACAAAATCCATTAGTTTCTCCATCAATTTCTATTTCGAAAAATTCTCTTGAAATAGCTATGATCATTCGTGCGCTAGCATCAACCCTATCGGGTATATTCATAGATCCTATTCTCGAAATCACACGGAATACCTTCTTTTAGACCCACTTCGAGACTTCCTTTTCTTTCTTATCCCCCTTCTTTTCCCTTTTTCTCTCCTCTTCCTCTTTTTCCTTAAATGAATCAAAAACTGGTTCCGCTATCCGGACTAGCCCGTCTGTGCAATTTACAAGATAGTTATATCTTCTTCGGTAATTGATCCTGGCATTCTCCTATCTAGCTTGTCCTCTCGCACCCAAAATCACTTGCTAGGAAAATGATCCCTCGTCTATTCCGGAGGAGATAGAAGTATTTCCGCGCGGTGCACAGTTGGAGTTGCGCAGTAACAACCCACGCCGTTACATCCAGCCGAGTATTTAGGCAAAGGGGGAATGCCACCCCCCCCCCTTTTTTTTATTCAAATGGTATCATTTCCTCGATATTGGTGAGAATATTTGAGACAAGCGTGGGCTTGTCAGGTCGTGAGAAAAAGAGGTCTCTGTACGCGGAGGGAATTGAACACTGCTTCGGAGATGATTGATTGCGGGCGGGACTAGATTCGAACCCTTGGCCATAGTCAGTATGAACTGGAACCTTACCACGGAATCGATGAATAATCAAGAAGGTTTCTGTATTTCGTTTCAATCGTGAAGTCTCCCAGTTAGCAGTTGTTAAATCCGGCAAGAAAGGAATGGAAATTTGGTTTAGCAGTTGACAGGACTGGAGATCT